TGAGCTGGCTGAACAAAGATGGATTGAAGGTAAGATAGATTTTCGTTTAAGTGGCATAGGACCTTCGATCAACCATGGGGCTCTACCCTTACTGAATTCATTCTATTGAAGCGTAACGTAAAAAGCTCCTTCTCATGTTGCATTTCTTTGGTTTGGAAGTTCCAGTATGTTGTCTGTGGATTTATAACAAAGGAAAGCCCCCTTATGCTATGCCATTTGATTAATTCAAATTCCGTGCAGCTCGCCACTCCCCGAGGCCAAGGACGGGGTCGAACCGTCATTCCAGGATTTGCAGTCCGATACATTTCCATTATGTTACCTAGCCAAACCCGCCACCTCATGTGCCAAAGTCAAACGGTTGTTCTTCCTTCCCCGCTCCCTCTTTTTCTACATATGCGGTGGCGGGGTACCAGAGAAGAGGGGACAACTTCTTTCTCCCTTGCCTTGCTCAACTTTCCTTTTCTGATTGAAAGTAGCAAGCCACTCCACTACTAGTACAGAGGCCAGATAGAAGGTTGCTTCCTCTATATGTTCAGGCAAAGAACATCTAGAAGCTGTCTTTTGTCTTGTCTTGTAAGCAACCATGCCTATCTAATCGAATTTTGCTTACCAAAGTGGTCTTACTAAAAGTAAGTAAGCAACCAGTTCCGTTCCAAGTGACATGGCTTTTCACTATTATTTTCCAGAGAAGGTTGCTCATCCAGCCCAGCGGATCCATTGTTTATGCGGAAGTGCGATGCGGCTGAAAAACGTAAGCCCCTATTTTTTAGTAATATTAGTAAGGTATAGGTTGGGGAAAACTCCAAAACGAAAGTTCCAAAAAAAGCTTACCTTATATTAAATATAAGTTTTAGAAAGGGGCACCCCTACTATACCCCTAAACTATAAGCTAGCGCGCAACGGCTTTTCAGCCGTTGTTGCTTGCTGCTTGCAGGCTCGACAATCTTTCTTTCGCCTCTCCCCCCTGTCTCCATTCTGATTGATTCGCTTCTTCTTTTCCTCGAAAATTGTTGATGAAAAATGACCGCTCTCATTTATTTATTTTCGCTTTTTGTCTTTGCTTTGCGGTATATTCTTCAGCTTATCTTATCTGCGAACACGAATCAGAGAAAATTCCTTCTACTTTATGATAAAAAGGGAATTGCTGTAGCGCAGCTACCGTTCGTGGCAGGGAGTTGAAAGGCTTAGCAGCAGCCATTAGCCATTCTCCTTCCTAAAGCATCACTTCAGCGGTCATTTTCCCCGACCTTCTACTCCCTACTATGAGATAGAGGAAGGAAAAGTTATGAATTGCAATGCACTATCCGAAATCCGATCTAGCCCAAATCCCCTTTCCCAACTGCTATTCGAATCTCGATCTCTGGAATCGAAACCAAGACCAACGAGCCCTCGGTCAAGCGAAAGACTTACGACTTTGAATTGAGGATCGCTAGAATCCGAAGCTCTTTCAAGTCCTCTGGGCACAAAGGAACTAAACACTACACTATTCTTTCTATCTCTTTAGTTCGAATCGAATGCTTTGATGCTCTTAATAGAGAGCGCAGTTCCAGCAGAATCCTAATCAGACTATTGCTCGTACCTAATCACTGCTTAAACCCTCGGTGAAACTGGCTTAAGCCCGACTACAGAGCCCATCTATATAGGGATAGGGATATACCACCAAACCTGTGAACCAAAGCGCATTCTAACTCCCTTACTCTATCAAGTAAGTACTTTCATTCCTTTGGAAAAAAGAAAGTCTGCTATCAAAAAAAAATCGTCTTCTGTGTGGGATGCCAGGTTCGTTAGAACCAGACTATTTCACTCCAGGTTTTGAACTGTAAACTCTCTCTTCCTTCTTGACTCGCCTTCAGTCTTGATGGCTGCAAGCGAAATGGCAGCTGGCTATGTGACTAGAAAGTAAGAGAGGCACGGGAAAGCTTGCTCAACTCTACGAGCGTTAATGTCTCCTTGTTGTCAATCGCGGTAGATGACTGAACACCAAACTCAATCCCAATGCTAAAAGAAAGATCTTGACTTGTGACAGGTTCATTTGTGGTTAAACACCCTCATCTGATCTTTCTTTACAAACCCATTACTGGGGCTGATCTATCATACTTCATTTTTCGAGTAGTTGGCTCAACAAAGACAGGAATGGAAGTGATGGCGCTACTCCTTCTTTCTTTGTGGCTCGTTCGAAGCATTCTTTCGGGCACTGCATTGGAAGTCCTCCACTGCTACCTTGACTGAGGCTGGACTTATCTGATTGTCTGATTCAGCTAGTCTTTTTTTGCTATTTAGATATCGCTCTTCCTTCTCCTCTCCAGCAGGAGTTCAAAATCGTTGACGTGACATCGACCAGAATCATTGATGTGCATCTAACTGAAAGCGATCATGCTCAACCTCCTCGATTACAGTCAACTGGGAACTTTTCGATGAAGAGGGCATACGGCGTGACAATCTGTTGACATACATTTACCTTGGTATACCTCTACAAAGAGATTAGAGAAAGAAAATCATTTCACCGATAGCAATGAGAGTCACTCTGCCTGGACTTCCCAATCAAACATGGACAACGGCTACCAATATGACAGTGCAAGAGTGGAACTCGTATACTCCACTTCTTGTTAGTTAAGGTTAAGTAGAGAAGGCTACCGGCCCTGCCATCTTGCTTTACAGACCGACCGCTGGAACTGATCTTTCTTATGTCTGCTCCCGTCTTGTCGCCTCCTATTACTGGTGGGCCACTCCTGCTTTTCGTATTTACCACCGAGGACATTTCCTTTTTTTGGGACGTTATGGCAAAAGACGATGACTCTTGGAAGGAAAGAAAAGGCCATTGACTACCTCAGACCTTGCTCGCAAAGACTATCCACCTTCAGCATTTGGTACTGAGGAGAGCCAGCCATTAAGCACACACCCAAGCTAAGCAAGAGATGGAAAAAGCACACTTTTCAAACTGGGATAAAAAAGATCAGAAGGGAGATCAAAGCCCGAAAGCACCTAGTGAGCTCAGATTTAGACTGGGAAACCAACTCTATTTGGTTAAACCAGAGAAAAGAGCAGGTAACGATCTAAATGATCAAGCAACGAAATCCTCCTTTGTCGACCTGAAACTGAAGTAAAGGAGGGAATGGAGCAGGCAATGAAATTGCTTTTGTGAATCAGTTGTAGTTGCGTCCTTACTTGATCCCATCTTTGTTAGAAGAGACTTTGCTCAGGTTTGGAACCCGGCTGCTGGCATGACTGGTTCAGGAAGTGATGTTTTCCAACGGTTTCCTGATAAATGGAGGTGACATTTGCATCTTCAGCAAATTTCTAGAGAACTCTTGAGCGAGAATCTTGCAGTATTAGGATTTTGGACAGGCATTGAAAATGTCAACATTAAGGAAATGGGAGAGGCTAATGTGATTCTGAGAATTAAGATTGTCAGACAGAAGGACGGGTTAACCTTTCTTTACCCAGTCGAGTTAAATTGAAAAGATTCTCAAGAAGCTTAATCACTTCGAGTGTGCGCCTGCTCCAACTCAGCTTTTAAGGAATCCAATGATCCCAGTATCAATCAAGTTGATACGGAACAAAGCCTTTTAGATTTGAAGCTATGTAGCTCAACTGAATATTCTCAGAAATGGGGAGTCTCATGTACCTCATGTATTGTACGAGACCAGACATAGCTTTTGCTTTGGAGATGTTGAGCAAGAACTCAAGTAATCCAGGGAAAGAGCAGTGGAGTGCTCTGACCAGAGTTATGAGTTAGCTAAGAGGTAAAAAAAAAATGGATTCCATGTAGCACTGAGGTTTTGAACCCTGCTGTGATCGAGGAGGATTACAGTGACGCGACTGGAATTCTGATCATGAATATTCCAAGTCGGTGTCTGCCTGGGTCTTCACCATTAGGTAGAGGAGCAATTTCATCGAAAGAAAGTGGCAGACAGACATAACTCATTCCTTCATAGAATAAGAGTTTATTGCATATACCTCTGCTTGAAGAGAAGTAGAGTGGCTCAGGAACATATTTGTAGAAGTACCAATATGGAGCAATTGTTGCCGGCCTAGACAATATATTGTGACAATAAAGCTGCCATGCTGAGATGGTACAGTTAGTGTTACAATAGTTAATCCATACTAGTGTGTCTGATGTATGTGAGAGGGATTTTTACTGATGGAATATTTCCAGTCAGTATGTGGAGTCCAGACGAGATCTGGCTGATCCCGTGTCAAAAGGCCTTGGCAAGGACTTAGTGTCCAGAACATGGAGGGGGATGGGAAAAGTCCATAGTTAGTTGTACTTTACGGAAACCTAACCCGGTGATATTCTCCTAGGAAAAATGGAAAAAAGAAGTAAATGTTACAATTGGTGAGAAGCTACATGAGTCAATTTGCATTCTTCCCTCCCTCAGCTCCCTCAAAAATGGCTCGAGCAGGACGAGCAATCTCCGTTAATTATCCATTGCTTTTCCTTTTTTTTCCTTTTCTTTTGTTGTACTTTTTTCCGAAAATGCGTTTCAGAAAACGTGTGGGCCTATCTTAGCTCCTCCGCATGCTACTTACGTACTTACGATGCGCCTCCTCTTCATGCCGTAGCACACCTATATAGCATAGCTGAAAGCGGATATAGGAAAAAAGAGCTGTTCCCATTCCCATAGCAAACAGAGAAAGATCTCGTACAACACCACCATAGATATTTCGTACGCACATTGAGATCGGATGATATCATGTGACCGTTCCAAAGAATAGCAAGAGAAGCAGAAGAAAGAAACACTAATGCAAAGAGGGGGAGGTCAACACTTCAATCCTCCTCCCGGGAAAAGAGTTTATTAAAATAATCACGGTCTCTAACACAACATAACTCTGGGCAATGACAGACTTTTGAAGTGTAGCACTGATCTTTGATCACCTTGATCAAGAAAGATTGGTTGGAAGTACTTTCTTTTTCAGGTTATTGCATAAACAGGAAATCTAGTCAAAAAGCACTAATAACAGCACTTACGTCGTTCTATCAAAGAGCGGATACGCATTCAGTTAGCTTTCTTACAGCAGATAGGCTCACAGCGGATACGACAAGACCGGTTATTCACTCAGCAACAACAGCGCATTCAATAGCAGCATTCGATGCTTCTTCCTTATTCTATTTGTAAACAACCGACCGAGGGGAAGTAAGCATGAAGCCATAACTGCAAGAACCACAGCGGACCAGTAGGATTGGCGAAAGAGTCTTGCAACAGTCTGTACAGGCCCCTTTACAAGCAAGCTAACAAGAATAGAGCAAGTGCCATTCTTTTACCTGAATTACATCCACCCTTGGCCAAGTTGAAGCACTCTGAAGTCATCCTCAGGGAAGGCGAGCAGAAAGGCTAAAAAGAAAGGAAATCTAAGCAACTGAACCTGCCAACTGGCTCTATCTCCAAAGCCGAAGATTCAATTTCACCGCTAACCGTAATCAAAGTTTTGATCTCTCCTAAGACTCTTTCAAGCCGAAAGGAGATATTCTACGAGTCGCCGACCTTGAACCTTCGGAGAATTTTCCCGAAAAAGATCCAAAAGTAACTTCTGGGCGTTTTGATGCTATTACTTAGGCTACTGCTATTCATTTTTTATTGTCAACTTCTAGGATAGACGAAAGATTCTCAAGTAGGTTCAAATCCTACTTGGGGAGCTTCCCTTAACATTACTACTCGGCGAAAGAATAAAAGGGGAATTGATTCGTAACACGAATCGCCGGATGTGATTCGATAGATGAATAGGTATTGATCAGGCTATAACTCTGGTCGAAGATTACAATTCCATGCAATGAGGGCTTAAGCCTTTGAATGTCCGGGAAGCATCTCTTTGTTCTTTAGTTATCCAAAGCAGTGGTCTTAAGCATATAAGTCCAAAAAGTCTAAGGGGATGGATGCTCATAACTTAGGAAGTAGATTAAACAAATGGGAGAAGGCGTTGGTGACAAAGCTATTTCGTCCGTCAATTAACGAGAAATAAGCCGTCCCCCCCTAGAAGGGCGAGGCAATCCTTCCATCTCCAATCATGTGGGGGATGCCCAGACCAAAGTACCGACCCAAACGTGGTATGGATCTAAAAAAAAAAGCTAGCAAGACGTCAGAAAGAAACTTATCTGAATAGCTACCTGCTGAAAGGAATAAGACAAGCATTGAACCGTAAACAGGTTCGACTGACGGAGGAGAAAGAGACATTCATCTGTATTGTCAGAACAGATCAACGAAGGCATACCGTGCTACCGGGGATGACGAGAGCGCGCCGTGCTGTATGGAGGAAGGCAAGAAAGCTCTACCCATGCCATCCAATCGAGCCCCAACCACTAACCTCAATCCACACTCAAGAATGCTCATATATAGTAACCACCCATCTTAGTCTTTGGCTATACATACAGTAGTTCTAAGCAACCATAAGTAAGCTGATTTCGCACATCACATAACCGAAAGAGGTCGGAATTCGTGTAACTCAGGAAATGGGACAAAACAAAACCATTTTGTATAATTAAGTGGGACTTCCTTCCGTTTGAAAAAACTTTCTTATGCCTTATGTTAACAAAGTGAGAGCCGAGTCTTTCCTTTGATGAAAGCACGAGGTGAGCTGCAATACTTTCTTATCTTCCTCTATGCAACCGAAAGAAAAGTTCTATTGGCATATCGGTTATCGGTTGTATCTTAATTCAACGAGAAATACTGGCTAATGGAAGTACTTACTTAGCCTACCGAGCCTATCAATAATAGAGAGGCGGGGGGGGAGCCAGCTAAGCCATATTTACCGAGTAGAATGAATGCATGTGGATTGGACGGCGGATCAGGGCAAGTAAAAGAGCATGTGAAGGCAGAACTAGTACAAAGACCCATAAGAGGGCTTTTTCTAGCGCTCAAAAATCGGCAATTGAATTGAGAAGGTTTTCCGCGGGAAGGGCTAGTAGAAGAAGAGGCTACGGGATTCGCACACTAGCAGGGCCAATCAGCGAAACTTTTACAAAAAGACTAAACAAGGAATTGACTGAATAGGACACGAGCGGGTACTTTCAAGCCTATGTGACCAATGCACTTATGCTGCCTTCACTCAAACACTTTCAAAGAAGCAAGGGATGAAGGGGAAGAGTTGCATACTGAAATCGATTCACTAAGCTAGCTTAACTCTTAAACTACCTGAACTAGAGAAGCGGTACGAGCTACTAATAGGCTTACTACAAAAGGCTATTTGAGATCCTTTTTCAAGGCTCAAGGTACTCTGACCTATGAGACCGATTAAGGAAGGGGAACTAATTCCATATATCGATTAACTGCTTGCCAACCTATCCCTAGACCGACGGATTGACCTGCTGACCCCACTACTTCATTGACTTCACGGACCTTGTTTTGATTTCAATCACTGACTTAACCAAATCAAAGACCAGATATAAGTGGTGAACGAGAACGACCGTCCCTACTCGAACCGGAAAATGTTGATTGACCGTTCCCATCGTGACCCAGTTCCTTTGTTTGCTTGTGCGCGTGTTGCCTATTCAAAATACGAGGTGAAAGAGAAAGGAGTACGAGGTTCATAACTTCTAGACAAGGGGATTCATATAGGCCAATACGCTTATTCCGATTATGACGATTGCGATTGATTGAAGCTCCCGCTGGTGTATCTGGAAAAGCGAAAGAAAAGACTGACAAAAGGCTCATCAAGTAATGTCGCAACTTTTGTACTGCTCACATTAATGCGAGGCATTCCTTCTCAACAGGAGGATATCGGTCTTCGGCTCCGACCATCATCCGACTGAGGTAATCTATGGCCCTATCTTTTTCTTCGTCACCCGATTCCTCTCCTGATTACTTTTCTTTATTGCTGCCCATAGTACTTCCAAAAAAGGGTACCCATTATGTCAAAGGACAAGGGCAAAGAAAGGCTATGTGGTCCCGAAAACTCCTAGTCTTGATAGGCCCCTTCCTTTCAAGAATTCAGTTGAAGATTATTATGAAGAGTTTTTGGCAAGACAAGAAATCCACCATAAAGGGATGAAGCATAAGATAAGACGACTCACAGGGGAGAAGATAAAATATTCGGAGGAGAATGAGACCCTCTATCGGGAATGGGTGATGTATGAGGAAGAGAAGCAAGGAAAACAGTCCATTTCGGATTCTGTAAGAGGAAAAGCACTGACCGCTTATGCCGCGAAGAAAGAAGAAAGAAAAGGAAACTCTCTTAACTTACCTGGCCCAAGCCCAAGGGGGTTAACTAAGATCTCTTCTTTCCACGGACCGACTCTAACTAATCCACTCCTACTAACAGGAAGGGTAAAGGCAGACCTCGTCCTACTTTCACTCTACTGTTTCATTGGTAATTCCCTCTGTGCTCTACTGTCTTTCGTTCACTCTTTAGTTGACATGGAAGCTTTAGTGCCACGTTCAAGCTAAAAAAAAGCAGTGAAAGCAAGTCAAGCAGTGCCAGATGCTGATGAAATAGCGGCTTAAACGGATCCATCTTCTTGAATTGAACTCCTACCCGGCGGTGACATCGCTAGCCTTTGGGCTTAGTTAAGACTGATTTCTTCCTGCCTTGGTCACATAGACTTGACCCGCTCCTGGGCAACAGAGAGAGACAAGAGCTTCCTCTATAATAAGAAAATTTTTTTCTATTCTTTATCACCCGAAGGAACTGAACTACCTTTCGCCTCATCTCTTTCACTCTGCTCTGGTTAAATGAAAATGCCACTTTGCGGTAAGACATTGAATTGGATGGTTGGTTCCTGCTTTCAGTAAGGACTATGCTTCTAAGCCCTTCCTTCTTCACTATCAGGCATCAGAGCCTATTCTATTCTCTACTCTCTACCAGCTGATGAAAATGAAAGAAGATCGGAGTCGTGAACAGTAAAAGCAGATTCTTGACATCACCTTGCATCAACAGGAAGTCCCGCATCTGAAAGTCGAATCCCTAAAGGCTCATCCCGCGCTTGGGTACTTGACTTTGACTACGCTATTCAAAGCAATCTGCCCAAGGAAGGCTAGCTAGTCTAGTCTAATGCTAGGCTAGGTGATTCCTCTCTATCAATGACTGAAGCTTAATCCAGAGAGAGAGCTCACTATACCACCAGGTTGCCACATTTGCTTATGAAACAATAACGGCTTATCCCGAGGAGAACTGCGCATAAGTCTGATTTACCAAGGCGTTCTAGGTTCTCTATTTTGACTAACTTCCTGGCGGTTTGCAAACTGACGGCGAACCGAGTCTAAGAAGGATTCCTCTTGTGCCGAACCTATGGTTCAACACTCAAGATTAGGGTAGGATCGGGCAAAGTTAGGATACGAGAGAGAAGACTATCTGGGGGTTGATAGTAATCTCATACCTTTCGGTAGTCTTTTTTCGAGGTAATACAAAAATTCACTGTCCTCCTCTCTTCTTAGACATCGAAATCGAAAGTCACATCACGGGAAGCAAGTCAGCATACAAGGCTTTCCGAATCCCATCGAAGAAAAAGCGCCAATCGCTGGAAATGGTATGGCCTATTGAAAGACCTATCCTTCCGTTTGAAACTCTCGGAAGACTTCTCCGGGCTATAGTAATGACTAGTCCTTATGGACTTCTGGCTAACTAAAAGAATAAACATTACCTTCCCCTGCCCGCAACCTCTTGAATCAAGGACAGCGTGCCCGCCAAAGAAAGACTTAACGGCAGATTCTGTTGAAGGGGCGTAAAGCTGACGAAAGAAGGAATCCGCCAATCACTTCATTCAAGCTTTGTAATTCCCCAATCGCTCTAAGGAGACATTAGCATTAGGAAGATAGAAGGACCTTGGTCACGCTACCATAGGTGATGGTATTATGACTGTTAAGGGTCAAATTGGAGCTTTTTCCTGGTCGACCTGGTGGGTCTTCGAGTGGCGCAAAGAAAAGTCCTCTCCTGGGCTCCCGCTCCGCACCTTACTAATGGTTTAATAAAGATTCCCACTAGAACTGAGGAAACCATTACTAGTGGCTGATGATGGAGCGGATCGAAGCACTTCTTCGCCTGGACCACTCCTTTGATAGAATATTCCAAATCGATTTTGGGGAAGAACCCCTCCAAGAACATGTGTCGCGCCACCTCGTACTCCGTACAAAACCCCTAGGCGTAGCGTATTTACAAGAACGAATCATCTCAATATTCGATGTTGTAATTAAGGGTTTGTATTCCCTTGGTCTAAGCAGCCAATCCAAATTTTCCGTATACGTCAAGGAACTCTGTATACAATAATTTATATGTGGGTGAAGCCAAAAGCATACTATGAGGAAGGTAAATGAGTATAAGAAAAAAAAAGCATGGCGAGGGTTTTCTGAGATGGAGAAAGTCATTGCCTCTTCGATCGAGAATTTCTTGATAGGCCTCAAGTGCCTACTTGTGGGCAATGCTCCTAGTAACCCAATCGACTTGGGGGAACCGGGGGTGTTTATGCGAGCGGTCATAAGCGCTTCCCGTGGCGATCTTATCACCGTCGGGCGCCTATCCGTTAGATACCTAACAAATTTAGGATTCATTGGTGTTCCATATGCGGAGGCTGGGGCCAATACCTCTCTCCGTGGGATTGGATAGAGGAACATCTAATTCAGGGCGATCGGTCCCTTGATCCCTCTCGTGCCAGCAACACGGGTCCCATCCAAAAGGTCTGGTGGGATGGATTCGTTACACTTTTTCTGCTCGCTCGTCCCGTGCTCGCCATAGATAGATAGATAAGGGGGTTGAATCTTGTCTCATTCTCTCCTCCCCGATGCTATTACCCTTCCGGGTTGAGTCGGGAAGTGAAATGAAATGGCACCAGCGCAGTGTCTCCTCAAAATCCCAATATAGGACCGTTCTTCCCTCTTCCCCTTCAAAAGACCCGAAACAGCAGGAACCGTACAAGAACGAGTCAATTGAATAAGCGCAACTGGAAACAGTCAGTCTTACTTGCTCCATTAGTAGGTCTAGTCTATATGGAACTCGTCTATTGCTTTTAGTAAACATAAATAGGTCTATTGGTTGGCTGTATTCCTCACCTGTCAACTCGCAAGCAAGCATTCGTTGTCTTTTGTCACTCAAGTTAGCTATCCATACCGTAACCGTAGTATGGAAGGTTTTCTTTATTGACCACGCACTCAAGCCATTTCCCCTTACCACAAAAGCATCGGCAATGGGCATTCACCCTGCAACAGCATACCCGCGCTTAGGAAAGAAAGCAAAATCAAGAGAATACGAGTTCGGGCTATGAATCAGAGATGGCACTAGCCCCATTGATTCTTTAGCCCATGATCTTATAATACGCAATAGATTGAGTAGTCATCACGAGATCAGCAGCGTACAGGACAAGTCCTTCTTTTCGTTCGGGTTCCAGAAGGTCTGATCTGAGGCCTCGAGGAATGAGTGAAACTTCCCTTTCTTAAGGAATTGAGTCAGAGATCACAGTAGATGGATAGATGAATAGAGAAGATTACCGCCCAAGCCATCAAGCAATCAAAGAAGTGTAGCCAACGTCAGGGGTCATCCCCGAGTGGACGAGCAGAAGGAGATCCCACAATGCAATTGATCTTCGAGCCTCGGCTAGAAAGCCTGGAGAAGTCTTAGCTGCTACCTTACCTGATTCTTCGTCTTCTCTCAGGGCAGCTCGGTACTCAAGGGGGAGAATCGATAGTTGTTCTGTTAAAGTAGTGGTAGGTGTAGGAGTTGCTGCTTTCAAGAATTAGCCCCGACCAATCGTCTTCCCTGTGAGCTGATCCTACGCAAGACACCCAGTGTGAGAAAAAGTGATAGTACAACCATGATCAAAAAGTTGTCCAAGAGATAAGAAGTTCATAGCAAGCCGTGGAACATGAAAGACTCCAGTCAACGAAAGACTAGGAGAAGAACATGAAGAAAACATATTACCAACAGAGGAAAGAGATAAGGCAGTCCCATCAGCAGTAAATATAGAAGAGGAGGAAGAAAAGGGGGTAGACTTGGTGAGAAGAAAGACATTACCAGTCATATGGTTTGATGCCCCTGAATCGATCAACCAAGTAAAAGAATAAGTACCTGAAGGGAGTGCAGAAGACATAGCATGTATGAAGGGAATCCACTGCTGAATCATCTCGGGTGGAACCGCAGGTGAAGCCACAGAGGATGATGGAGCAGATCCGACATTAAGGACAGGCACGGCATCTGCAGGAGTGACAGGAACTTCAGTAATGGCGGAAGCACTTGTCTGAGAGGAAGTTGGATACTGAGACTGAGTCTTCTTCTTTTTTGGGCAATTGAACTTCATATGCCCCAGTTCTTTACAGTAGTTGCAGCGAACTGAAGACATTTTGTCTTAGGGCGGAAAGTGGACCTCTATTCCGTGGCCCACGAAAAGAGGAGGAGCGCTCAGCCTTGGCAGCAGCTAAAACAGAATCCATACTGCCTAAGGATGCAGGCACCTGCGAGGCTAACCGGGTCTCTTCCGTAATCAACTCAGCTAAAGCAGCATCAACTGTCGGAAGGGGAGATCGATGAAGCAGAGAACCCCTGAGCTGCTCGAACTCAGGGCGTAGGGCCATAAGGAACTGCATAAGCGGGTCTCGTTCCTGTGATCCTAAAAATCTGTGCTGCCGCACCCAGCAAACTCCGGCTTTCGAGCCTACACCCTCTATTCTCATTCGCTGCTGGAATTCGACCTCCGTTGATGGATGTGCTTGGCCGGAAGGGTCCTACACGGGGTCAATAGCTAGAAAGCTCCTTTGGGAGAGCAAGCTTCGAGATTCACTCGGCTATATATCCGCAGGACCTGCTCGTGATCTTGACTTAGGAACGAATTCTCCAAGTGCACCCTCTTCCTTCCTTGCCTGGCTTCTTAGCCTATCCTGCTCCTACAGCTGCTAGGAGTTACATGAGTAAGGGGTTCAGCCCTTCTTTACGTTTACGTGCCTATATCACGAGTTTACAGCATGCTGTCTTTTATGGATGGCTTCTCCGCTTACAATCAAATGTTGATGGCAGAGGAGGACAGAGAAAGGACATCATGAATAACTACATAGGGCACCTTCTCCTACCGGGTCATGGCCTTTTGACTTCAAAATGCCGGAGCAAGATATCAAAGGGAGCTGAACCCTTTATTCCACCAACTTATGCACAAAGAAGTCGAAGTATACGTAGACGATATGATCGCAAAGTCCTGGGAAAGAGAGGATCATCTATTTAATTTAAATAAGCTTTTTTACCGTCTCGGGAAATAGAGGCTGCGATTGAACCCTCAGAAGTGCCTTTTTCTTTTTGGTCCAAAATCAGGAAAGCTCTAGCTTTTTTCTCAGTCAGAGAGGGAGTGAAATCCCGACAAAACAAAGGCTATTTCGTATATAAAGAAATAGTGGATCAAGGCTCAAGGTAAGTACCTAGGTTGAAGGTGGCGACTGCTTGCTCGATGCGAATGAATAGCCTACTTTCTTTCGTACCCAGGAGAATGGGAATTTTCCAACTGACCTTCAGAGATGGGAATCAACTTGCCTGCTTCTACGCGTTTTCCTTAAGCGCTAGTTCTGCTTTCACTGGATTCTAGAAAGGCAGTTAGTTCTTTGACCCCAGGAGAGGCAACTCAATAGGAGCTGCTATAGAATCCGAATCTGGCTTTGCTGCTTTCAAGCTTGACTTTCTTCTTTCTGGCGTGACTGCTTTCTTTGCTAGATGGGATCGAGCCCACATCTGGCTCAAGAGAAGCAAAGGAAAGAGAAGAGGTGCGTAACGAAAGCGAGGTACGTGCCAATTCCCTATTACCTAGTGTAACAATCCCTTTATGTATATAAGAGCTCAACTTTCTTGTAATTGTATATTTGAGCTATGAGCTATTACCCCTCCTGGGACAATGGCAATAGCAATAAAGGCCCTAGAAAGAAAGGTAGGGCGAATGGTGATCCGCCTGCAACCAAAATGACTCGCTCGACAGAAAGGACTGGAATGATAACAGCCCTAAAAGCTGGGATAGAAGAAAATGCATTGAACTTATTAGCTCACTCAACGAAGACGGAAAAGGAAGTCATAGGGTAAGACTAAACAATTTGTGAGATAGGGGCATGCGTAGTAAGACGGTTGGTTTTGCTTACGGTCTGTCTTTAGAACTTTCCTTTGATGCGGCATTACTAACTGCTATTAGTTAACCCGAAGGGGCGTAGCGTTTGCTTCAAAGTGTCTATATCCCCAAGGCCGATGAAACTCTCTCAAATTACGAATATTGCATTACCTAATTTATCCTTCGTAGTCGTAGTGATTTCAGACTTTCTAGTATGGATATCTTGAAAAAGGCTACGCTCCTGTTATTTTAAATCTCCTATTAAAAGCGCTACGCACTTCAACTAGTTCTATTCTTCGCATCTTGCTTGCCATGGTTGCACTCTTTCTCTCTAGCTGTCTGAAGTGAAAGAAATTGCCTTGTCTAAGACATGGGGGGAGACAGAATAAATTCAATTAGCTGCCCCTTTCCTTCAACTCTTCCCCTAACATAGATAGCACTGGGTCCAGGGGCTTTTCTTCTTGCCTCGGCATCTGTCTTGTACGTTGGTGTTGGGTACGCGAAGGCTTCTACTTTTGCTTCTAGCGCTGGCCTCTGAGTCTATTCTCAACCCCCCTCGTCCGATCGCATGAGATGCAGCTCGTGGATCTATTCCAAAGAAGTCCCCCACCATGAAGGCATTATGAAAGGACTATACTCCTACGGCTGGTACAGGACTCGACTCCGCAAAAGCAGCTGGTCACAAGAGAGGTTTCAACTTTCATTCAATCATTTGGTTCTATCAAACTCCTCTTTCTTGGTCCTGAGGATGCCAACTCGGTAAGAGATTCTTTCTATGCGGAAGCCAACAGAGTCTAAAGGACCGTCCGTCCAAAGGTGTTTGAGGTTTGATTCTCAGAATAAGAGGGCTTCCAAGCCAGGCAGGCAGTTCTCTCTTGTTCCCCCCTCGCCGGGAGATGTTCCATTCTTCCCACGGGTATGGGGATGTCTCCACAAGTAGGATTCATCTATCAATTGTCTCTCGAAGGAAAAAAAACCTCGTACCAAGGACAGGTAATGGCAATTAAACTCGGGCCTTGCTATTGCTTATCAACTTCTTATGAAAGTGTTCTACCGCACACATATCAAGAGGCTACTCGCCAGCTTCTTCCTACCCTCGCCTTGTGGGGACGGCAGGTTTTCTGCCCGAACAGCACAACACCGGTGATCTCGAACCATCACTATACGCAAACGAAAAAAGGTCTTTGTAACCGCGTTAAGAGATGGAAAGAGGATGTAGATGTAGAAAGCTTTGTAGTAGAAGCATTAAGCTATGAGTCTTTGTCGAGCATCGTGATAATTTACTCTTAGATTGAATATCAAACCGTCTTTTATAGCTATTACAACTAAGAATTAACCTATGTCAACTTTAAAGCGTATAATGGTCGGTAGGTATAAAGAGCTCGTCGAGGGCGGAGATTGCTTCTTTTAAAGAGCAGTCCTTAGGCTGAACATTGACGGAGATAACATTAACCCGGACGACTGCGATATCATCCCTCTGTATTCCATATTATATGCCCTCATCGGCTGGAAGTGAAATCGATGCCAATTGGAATATTCAATAGATGCTTCTTGCAACGTTCACCGTTGGTCGAAAGGCACACCTAATTCCAACTAAAAACTAAAGCAGGAGGAAGATAAGAAACTGGCCTGAATCGGAGGAGGTTCCCTATAGACAATTCCTAATGCCCTTCTTACTAAGAAACTGCTATTCCTCCCACTACACTAAAGTTACCTCCTATAACAAATGCTGCCCACGTTCAAGCTCTAAGCCGTAAAGAAGAAAGAAAGTCCCATCCCGGGTACGAAAGTGGGCTATTCCTTTACCTTGACTACTACGCTATTTCCCCCGTCTCGAACGTGATTCGTATTGGATGCTTGATTCCGTAGCAGAGCTATTAGATGCGGAACCCGAGCTAATGGCTCACTTCACTACCTTAAGCCCAAGCTGGTGAATTCTCTGAAGCTTAAAAAGAGTCTTTCCTACCGGGAGAAGTGGAACTGTTTACTTATATGTGAACTACTCCTAATTCTTTTCACTCTGTATGGCAGCAGCTCATTTAGTAGCATCTATCTTGCTCAGTTTCCTTTTGTCTGTTGATACTATCTTTCTTTTCTCACCCTCGGAAAACCGAACCAAAGCCAAAGCTCCCCATGGTCGCCTTCGCTCCCTTGTACTAATATATGGTAAAATGAACACTAAGCCAATCCCGATGAAAGTCGTAGCCTAAACTTTTAATTACCTACTCAGGTCTCTCTAAGCCCTGAAACCTTAACTATAGTATGGCTATGTTCTCAGATCAGTCTTTTCCTTTTCTGCTTATTCACATCTTATTTACCTCCTCACTCGAGTAACACACAACCCTTCAAACTTACAGCCACTACCCCCAAACATCTTTCTATGACACCCTAGTCACGAGTAAGCCCCCTTTTTTTTATGTTATGTTTTTTAATCGCGTTTGATGATTGTTTATTGTGAATCCGTTCGACATATATGCCTTCACTCGGGGCCCATCCAAAAAGCAGAGAAATGAAGAAGTGACGTCCAAGCCCGTGGTCGCAATGCCGCCTCCACGCAAGCCCTCGGTCACCGAACCGACCTCGTCCGCTCGGAAGGACACAATGACTTAATCAACTGGATCCACCGAAGCAATTTCCTCTAGACAGAATGAGGCTCTCGTTGAGAGATCTATTAGTGATTGGGCCACCCCTCCTGGCAAAGAAAGAAAGGCAGGTTCAGGCGATTAATCAAAAAAATATTTCCTTCCCTTTCTTTATGACAGAGCAATTGAATGATGCGGTTCGGGTGCAGGGCCTCTAAGATTATGAAGAAGCTATTCATTTTCCTTTCCGTCCTATTGAAGAAAAGACCTTCGGCATGATGGTAGTAGAGTAGTCGATCTGATCTCGCGCGCGGGCGGATAGAAATGCCTATAGATAAGGTAGGCGAGGGTAGCTTGCCGGCAAAGGGCGTGTATGGTAGTCTTTTGTTTGAACAAGCCTTGTTACTACAGCTTCTTACTAAAGAAAGAATGCCATACTATCGAACTATAGGCGAGATGAAGCAAGCAAGGGAAGAGTTCCGACAAAGCGATTGATCCAGTTAAGACCGATAGATAGAGTACGGGACAGGACCAATACTAAGAGGGGACGTAGGACATATTTATTTACAGGAATCGCTAGACAGAACTAGGACAAAACTAAAAGCACGCCAGTCTAGCCTCTGGCCTCTAACTCTTCTAACCAAAAGCACGCTAGTTTAACATACCACATAAAAGACTCTGGCCTTAACCGCAAATAGCATACCGCTGAAAAGGGGAAAGACTCTTGCCTCATGGAATCATACCGCCTTTAGCCTGTTCTCAAACGGCGAAGCCTCAGACTCAAACCTGAAACTTGGCTATTAGGGAATCTTCATTCATATAGTCTCTTGTCTTAACCTGTTAGTGCCCTGCGGGGAAATCACTGTTGAAGAATTGGCTGTAAGTTTAGTCTTCATGAATTGATTATTGGGTCCTGTATAACTGCTATAAGGGTAAAAGGTTTAAGCCGTAGGAGTTTTCTTTTTAGAGATAGGGACTACGGAAGTTCATGGGAAGAGGTTAGTGGAAGATATCCTGTTTCCGGGGTTGGAGTCACCGAAGTAAACGATTGGCAAGAAAAGACACAGGAGTGGACCTGACAAGCATAAGATTCATTCAATAGACAACAATAGACAAGCCGGAGAGTATGCACCACTCCGAAGTACTAATAACTAAGTTGAAAAGAGAGCGGGGCAGGCCATAGACGAAAGTGAACTATAGACTACTTACCGGAGACCATAGGCAATGGACGAAAGACCAGCGGAAGGGCATTAGTCGCCGAGGAAGATAGTGCGCGTAGATCAAAGCTTAGTGGAGAGACCCTACATAGGCCAGTTCCAAGGCCAGGGCTCGATCCTGCACAATTGACCTGCTTCATACCATCTACTTACTATCTGACTTACTTAATGCACTCACAAGCGTTCGCATCGCTGCCCTAGCTTCGTGTTAAAGGCACAACGGAAAGAACTACTTACTCTATTCTATTGACGTAATATTCATTCATAGTGGCCAGGCGGGTCGTGAGAGAAAAAGCTATGTGAACGTACGCACCAACCTGAAAATCCTTCTCTTTCTTCCCTTGCCCGAGAGGGGTTGATCCTTACACCGCCCCTACTTCTTCCTTATGCAGTGCCCTTCGGGGAAATCAAAGCTTGAAGAGAGACCTACGTATCTATTTCATGAGTTGATTAGTGGTCTTTAGAGAAAAGAGGTCTTTCCTTTACGTCGTAAAGAGAAGCATGTGCCTTCCACCTATCCTGCACGTATAGCAGGGCTTTAAAGTTAAAGAACGCATCGGGCAGCGAGCGGAAAAAGAAAGTAGATTTCATTTTGGTAATTGAGTGAAGAAGCTCTCAGCGAAGAACAACCCCTAAATCCCGGAAGTCTTGAATCGGGATCCGATCTCTTTTGGTACACTCGAGTCATAAGGTGTGTACAGACAGACAGGCTTCCTTTCGAAAGGCTAGGCACCATTTGATCCAAAGCTCCTCATATGATGGGTATAGGCTAGTTGAAAGGAATGACCTCACGTCAAGCGAACGGCATCAAGGAATCTCCGTTTTCAACCTTTGTGGCATCGGTTACAGCTGGCAAAGCTAACCTCTATCCATAACAAGAAAGAAGAATCTCGATCTAATTGGAAATTTCCCATCACCTTTTTGACTTGGCTGGTTCCTGTTTGCCAAAGTGGCTTCGTCCGCCCTTCCCCATAAGAGAAAACTACGATTAAAGCTGGAGTAGATAGATCGACCAGGCAAACTTCCCCTTCCTCCCATGTGGAATGCCCCACTCAGATCGCCCAGAGCCCCAACGAGTCACTACACACCAGCTTCGCTAACCGAACCAAAACATAAGTGGAAGGAATTCTGGTTATAGAAGGTCTAAAGGATGGATCCTATCGTCGAACCGTGAGATAGTGGTCCTGAATAATCCAAAGGCCATCCAACAACACCTTTTCCAAGTCTTCATCCTTTCAAGTTGGTGAAGCGGAGGGAAGAACGAAGTTTCCCGGTGGAAGGGACGAAAGTGAAGCAAGTGATCCCGGCCATCGAACCAAACTCTCAATCTCTAGTGCTTGGCCAGCTCCACCATCTACTACATCTCCCTCTCCCGATTAACCTTCCCCGGGCGAAGACGCGGAACCAAACGAAGCGAGTGATTCAACAAAAGAACTTCCCACTTTTCTAATTCCGTTCTGTCACCCTCTCATTCTCCATCAACCTCTCCTACAAATTTAGCAAAATCAAAAGCTTTAGGCTAAGCCTTTTTCCTCCCCTATACGTCTTGCAGGAATGCCCCTAGAAAGTACTCAATCAATGGGAATACTGATACGGGCAATACCTGCACTAGAAAACGAGAGACTGAACAGTCTTATATCTAGAGCCTTCCCAGGTAAAGAAACTGCATCTAAGGGAACTCACCTAGTCCGCCATCAAAGCATTGATAAGAGTAGCTCTGGTCTGGAGATTCTTAGATCGTTAGGGCGTATGGAAGAGAAGGCCTTAGGAAAGGAAAGTAATTGAAAAGAGAAGAAATGCAACTGCATCTATCCTATCCCAAGGACTGACAGATAACTCGCAACGAGAAGGGAGTCGATTGGGGCTGGAAGGGAATTCCCCCTTCCTTTCATTAGATAAGCTTAGCTTTTTTCTCAAAAATGGAAAAGGGAAGGCATAAGCAAAGACAACTCGAACTGAAGCTATATGGCTTGGCTTTCAATTTCAACTGGAGGAGCTTACCAATGAACTGGAAGAACTTAAGACTGCCTGGAATGAGACTCCAACAACTGGCTTTGCAAATAAACTAGCTAAAACAGAGTTCGCTGTCTTGCCTTTGCCAACTTCAAAGTTGCCTGATGATGGATTGCTTGAGTCTCTTTCACCGGTTTTAAGAGCCTGCAACAGGATAGTTTGACCTTTTTTATGCAATTGGCTCAACTGGATATCGAATTGAAGCACTTAGAACTCAGCACAATGACTGGAGGGCAACTCAAAATGGATAAAGCTTTCTCCCACTTGAAGGATTGCTCTTGCCTACTCTGGCTCTAGACCTTTACCTAGGCCTTTAGATAGTTAGCTCTTTAAGCGGGAAAAAACCCTTAGATCGTTACGTTCCTTATTAACGCGATTATGGGTAGTCCCTCACAGGTATCCACCATTTGAAGTGAAGAAAGACTAGCTATACGGTACAGGCTGGCCAATGGTTGACAAAAGGTCTGACCTTAGCACTTAATATGTAGGGGATTCGAAATTGAAGGGCTTAGCATCGAAAGCACCTCCAACTTCAACAGGCACTGAAATAGGATCGGCTTCTCTTTTAACTGGATAGGAAACTAGCTCGGAATACGCTTTTGCCCTTGCAGACACAGATCGAAAAAGTGCTTCAGGGCCTTACAAAGCGCTTTCTTATGAACAACTTTTAATAGTCTTAATTGCGTTTTAGATATAGTAATCAATCTGCATTGCTAAATTTAGTATATAATCTAGTAATTACCTTACTATATAATAGTAAGTAAGCAAGAAAAATTGGATTACTATTACTATATTTAGTCAAAGTCAAAGAGAAAGTGGTGGAAGAGAAGAGCTATCTATCTGGTACGTAGTCACTGAGGTGGTAAGGTAGAGGGACTGAAACTGCAATAACAGGGTCTGCCACTAGAAAACCCTAGTCCTGGAATTGGATGGGCATAGCACTAAAACGAAAACTGGAAATGCAACTGCCACTGGATGGCCAGGAGATCGTTATCCTTAGCTCCTTAGAGCGGGAGTAGGGGTCTTGGTATAAATGGGAGGAATAGTAAGAGTGGACACTTAGACATCGTATCCACGACTCTTATCCTACCTGGCTTACTTCAGGGACTCCGGGCTTGCCCTAAAACCTACTTGCGTACTGTATGGGAATCTATGCCTAAGCGCTTTTTCATTTCCTTAAGTCATCTAATAGGATAACTTGAAAACTATCTTAACTGATAGAATTGCCCCTTGCTTGCTGGAACATATCCCTTTTTTTTTACTTATCCACAGAATAGAAAGCCCTCTCTCGTACGGATACTCCCACAATTGGGACAACTACTTCTACTGCTACTTCAACTGGACTCGCAGGGAATAATTCATATATAAGATGGCAGAGAACTCCCAATAGCTCTATGAGATTCGCTTAGAACTCCTACTGACTTATAGGGCACTCCCAATGGATAGTTGACCTAGAATCAGCTTCTTCCTTTCCTGATGGCTTAAGAGTGGCTGTAGAGAGAGCATATGCACAACCCCTCTTTAGAGTATTCTTACAAAGCAGCCGCCTATTCTAAGGGAAGAGAAAGCCCTAAAGAAAAGATATCTACAGCCCCCCAGAGAAAGAGATCCCTACCAGGGAAAGATATACTAAATAGATAGACTACTCTTTCAGGGAAGAGAGAGGAAATGGAATTGCAATTGGATTCGATCCTATAGACCCTTCGTATGGATACTCCTATCAAGACGAACTTTTAGGCCTTTTTCTTAGCAGAGGCAAAGTAAAGTACTCAAGGGAGAAGCAAGCGAAATAAATTCAGTAAGAACCTTCAGGGGCCAGCTAGCGATAAATCTCCTAAACCCATCCATACAGAAAGGAAAGGCCAAGGCGGGTACATGGACTTACTATAAATCTTACCCGAGAACTGCAAGAGGCTCGCAAGCATTAGGATAAGAAAGGAGAACCAAGGCAAGCACATGGCCTGCAAGCTCGCTTGGAAGGAGATTGCTATCAGTGATAGCAAGAGCCCTTGAAGTCTTTGAGTCTTATATTTATTAACTATTTACCTACTATATTGATTATCCATAAAGGAGAGATTGGGATTGGCTCTAGAGGAATTAGCACTTATGAATGGAGGGGCTTCCCTATAACCCTACTCTGCCTGCTAGGCCTTAGTGCTTTAGACCATTCGGTATTGATACTACTAATATTAGTGCTCTTAACTAACGTTATTCTCGGGATTGCTGGTATTGGGAAAACCCTTAGAGACAAGAAAGACCGACCCCCTCCTCCCTAGGAACTATTGGCTGGACCGTATTCACCTATCGCCATAGAAGGCCTTTTTTCTGAAACTGCCTTAAAGAGAACTGCAATTGGGGGCTCGCTCAAAAGCAGAAAGATTGGCAGGGTGAAGGAAAAGAACTCCAACAGGTTGGCTTGAAAGAAAGCGAGCTGGCCTTTATTCTTCAATTGGATTAAGCGAACTACCAATGGCTGGAATCGATGCTTTGGAAGAGGGGAACTCTCAAGAGAAAGACTGAAACTGTCAGGGCTTGCGCAATTGGAGGTGAAGACTTTAGCACTCTTTCTCGCTCGAAAGCAGGCGAAAGCAGGAGAACTAAAGGCTAAAAAGAAATCTGCAACAGGCGCAGAAAGATTAGATTTAGGAATGCAACCTTTAAGACTCCCACTAGATCGAATGGAGAAGGGCTGGAGTGAAAGCTCAATCCAAGACATGAAAGCGGAATCACAACTAACAACTGTCGAAGTAAGTAGGTCAATGCCAATGAGAAAGACAAGGTTTAGCCTAGAAAAGTCCTAAGGAAAGCAAATGACATAGAATAAGATGTCATCTCATGCCCTCTTTGAATGGCTTGTTCAAGAAGGGAAGGGATTGCTGCTCTTAGAAAGAAAAAGCTCTTGGTGAATCCGGACAAATGCTATCGAATCAGCTGCTTGAGAATACCCTCCTGATGGTTCAGTCAGTTAAGAAGAAAAGAATCGGTTGCTAGAGGAAGACAGAAGCAAGGGAAGGAGAAACTATTCTTGCTTGAGTGGAATCAGTTTTATTTGTAATTCCACTTATTTTACGATCATATCTCTTTCAACTTGAGGAATTTCTTTGAAAGAAGAGACAAGAGCAGTTACGCCTTTTTATAATCCCGTATAAGCAACTAAGAGCCTTTCAATAGCGTAGCGGATCTTGCTAACATTAGAGACTCTACTTAGTAAGTTGTCTACCTTCGCTGGTGGACTAGTTTAGTTAGAGGATGGGACGATAGAGCTCAAATCAATCTAATACCGTTCGTGACCTGACCCAGAGCCACTAGGATCAGTTGGTCAGTCTCATCCCGTGCTTGGATTGGGGGCACGAAACGATAGCTATTCCTTGCATCGTTAAGAGTTATGGCTTACTTCTAGGCTTTCGGGGAAGGGAATGTCATTCTTCTGTATTCTATATAAGTATAAGAGGAGACCCCCGGATAGAAAAAGAGAGAAGAGCACTTATTCCATCAACGTGCCAAGCTAAAGGGCGGAATCGATCAACTACCTTTTCCTTTTGTAAAAAATTCCCAGAAAAATGGTTGAATGGGCAGACTTACGACTGAACTCTTATTGGGATGGGAGGCCTTACCTTACGACTGCTACGGGTAGCTCTCTTAACTATCTGGCTATCTCTCAAGAGTGAAACTCAATTCCCTCACTACTTGCCTGTAAACCAGAGCTAATGATTGTGGATCCTCTACCGTAGTTGAATTCACACCAACTTACTCTAGACAAAGATAAGATAACGATTTGGCGATTTGAATGCCATATATGACTTGACTCTATCAATTCCGGAACCCTCCAAAAAGAAAGAGATTCCACTTGAGCTATTCTCGTTCTAACGACAGAAGCGGATTCAAGCATTCGTTCCGAGTCGCCAAGAGACAGAAGAGCTTATTTCAAGCATTCCCCTTGAGGCGGGAAAACTCCTTAATCATTTAACTGGGTATGAGAACTCCTCCCTTATAGTAGAAATTCTTCCAAGAACGTATTCTTCTTAATTAAGTTGATTTGAGAACATCTGCTGCTGATTTCAATAGCCAAGTCAAGCTTTCCAGCAGGCGAGACAGATGCCGATTCTACCTCTGCCAACTCCCTCTTTATAGCAGGATTTTCTTAACCAAGAGCTAGCTTATGGATATCAGATATCGATATCGGAAGATCAGGCCCATCACTTCTTCTTGACTTTTATGATTTGCCTGCTGGAGGATCATCGAAGGTTGGAGAAAGAGATAGAAAGCTGACTAGAGTAGGGGGTAGAGGGGCTGTGTATATCTATTCCAATCGGGGTGATAGCTCGACTCGACAAATGGGAGAGAGATCAAATCGCGCGGGAGAGGGGGTCCCCCATCATCTAGATTCAAAGTCAAGGTGTTGTTCGGATATTGATCGTAGCAAACGTCACTTCCTTCATTGGATGGGTTCAGGCTTGCTTGTCTCGCTCTCATATTGGAAGGCTAGGTTTGGAACCCTCTAGGAACTGAATCGCTAGAAAGATCTCTTCTTTCGTTTAAACCAAGTAGGCCCTAAACCAAAGCTTTGATCGCTGTGCTTTCCCCTTATTGTTAGTCCTCTTACCATACACCACTTCGAATGGTTACTTCCCCCCTTACTTAACATAGGCCGATTCACATCGTTTTTATAGGCAAACTCTGCAGTTGGAAGAACTTATTCCCACTTGCTCGGTCTCCCTTGCACTAAGCTCCTCAGAAAGTCTTCCAGTAAACCGACGACTGGAGTCTGGCCGTCCTGAGTGATAAGCACTGCTAAACCTCAGTTCAGTGCCTAATTTCTTCCGTAGCACCCTCTATTAGGGGGCAGACTGGTGTCTTGATCGGACGTAATGCTCCCCTTTCGTCATAAGGCGTGGTTTCTCACCACCTAATGATGATATCATATCACGATCATGGGGTAGCCCGGTTCGAATTCCATATGCAGATTCTAATTGAAATCAAAAACCCGAAGCTTATTTAGTTCCAGATGATGCAAAGCCAATTAGAATTCCGGATCCAATCCCATCTCCCGACCTATACCTATAACTTCTTCAAATGTAGATTTGCCCGAACTTATTTAATAAGGCGAGATGGAGACCTTGATTTGGACCCTCGTGATCGAGCTTTTGATTGTAAAGAACGCGGAGCCATAGTCAAACGATCCAAACCAGGTTGAGAGCGTCGAAGCTTATCCACCTGAAGCGCTCACTTCTACTCCTGTCCTGCTGTGGAAGCAGTGGCCGGAAGCTTCACTGTGGAGGCGGGCGGTCTGATGGAGCTGATTAGATCCACAACCGAGATGGAGCCATCCCTGGAACCCAGGAGCGAAGCTATCCCTCCTGAGACTGGCCCACAAGAATCCATTTCAGGATTTTAACCTGCAATACAAAGACTAACCATGGAGGTCACTGAAGCTGCTGAATCGACCTCTGAGAAAGAAGAAGAACAAGAACTACTGCGGTTGAGGAACAAGCCGTCGTGGCTGCACCTGTCAAGTTACACGATCTTTCTGTTTGCCCGCTTTGATTAGGCTTTATTCCCGAGCGCTCTTTTTAAATGCTCTGGTGGAGCTGGAGAAGCAAGACTAGTCCTTATTAGTAAAGCTTCGGCCCTGCCTTTCTAATCGGCATCTTTTGATCGTTTCACTGTCATAATGGGACCACTACACTGGCCCGAGAAGGTGTGTAAACGGTCACTCTATAACTATAAGGTCTCAATGGACACTATTTTCATTTATAAAAAAAAAAAAAAATAGGGACCTAATAAGCACAAAGCTATTACACAATCAAAGCCTTTTTCATCTCCTGCGAACAGACGCACAAGATAACCTTTGATACACGCCACTAGCTGTTTAACTACTTTACCGAAAACAGTCAAATCACACAATTCATTGGCTTCTCCTCTAAGGAAGTAAAAAAACCCCACATGCTCTTTCTCATATCACCTATACGAATCCGAAGCTAACCCCTGCACCTGATTCATCCCCTTGAATAACGGGTTTGCCTGCGAGTCTTTCTTTGAATTTATGATGGAGAGACGGGGAAGATGAAAACAATAGATGTGATATACCGAAAAAAAAAAAGGTAGAGGAGGCCTGTTGCCGAGACCCCGTCCTCTTGCAGAGGAGGCAAAGCACCGTAACCATAATGAAAGTTCAGATCAAGTGCCAGAAGAAATGGTCGACTCTGAATCCGGATTGGTTTGAATCGAGAATGAAAGATTTTCTCTAAACTAGAAAACCGTCAAGAAAGGATCCATCAACATGATGGACACTCGAAACCTTATCTATCTGGTTTGTGTAAGGAGGGAACCGATTTGACCTTTTCAGTAAAGGGGGAAACAAATAAAGTAGGAGACGAAAGACTAACATAGCGCTTCACGCCCAGAGGAAGATGCTTTCTTTTAGCCTACGCCTACGCCTTTCCCCTTTTAATAATAATAAGGTAAGCATCCAGCTCTCGATCCAGAGCTACTGCTTCAACAATCAACTGAGCTCAGGAAGTCAGGTTAAGACGTCGACTTATACAGGGTCTTTTCCGATAAGATGAAAAACAATTCCTGTCTTGAAAGGTAAATCCCACTAAACAACACTTGTACGCTTGACATGAAAAGTAGAGGCAAGCAGAGTCAAAGGCCAAGCCTCAACCAGCAAAGGGGGACAGCCATGCCAATCCAAGCAGAGCAACTAGAAGCCCACTCTACCTTTTTTTCTTTATCTTATACTTCGTTATTCAAGGAGACCCATGTGCATTTCCTCTGTTCTGTGCTCTTGAACTCTTGATTCCCTTGTGCCTTTAGTTGAAGTATAGGTCGTCAATTCAATCTATCTTGATGGGATTTTTGCTTTTTTTGAGTGGTATAGAAGGGATTCCTCTAGTAAGTAGCGACAAGAGGCTACATCAATAGCTGAAACTTGTTTTTGGGTAGGGTAGGCTCGGAGTCAGAAGTCCTCTCTTTCCCAACCAAATAAGCATTTTTGGAAAGTTCATCTTCCCGCGGTCAAAACTAAACAACACTTGCGGATAACAATCAGACCTTACCCGGGACAGGGACCATACTAGAAAGCCTAATTAAAAATAATTAGGCTCAATTCACATCTATGAGCGATGATTCCTGTTTCTCTTGCTCGCTTCGATCGGACTCTGACAGCTTAGGGAAGAATGAAGGGTCGCTAACAAGGCCCCTAAATGACTGCTCAGAAGGCCTACCCATTTTTTTTCCTAATTCCTTTCTTTCTACTAGTTCTTACAAAAAAAATTTGCAGGAAGTAAACGAAGTCTTTCCTTCCGAAAGAAACTCCTGAAGTCACGTCTTTCAGTACTGGGACTGAAGTCAAGTACTTTCCAGTTGCTCTTTGCCCAAAGCCCTCCTTCCGACTTATACAACTATAAATAGCTTTAGCATCTATTGAAAAGGAAACGTCTTTCTAGAGCTAAGGGGAAGGTTTGGAACCCTAATAGCAGAATGGAATCAGTTTACCGGGCTGACTTCCATGCCAACACGAGTAGTTTAACTCATCACTACCTCGTAAGGGCGTTGAGAATTGTTTTTGCTTTTATTGTTAAAAATTCTTAAAAAAGTCTTAAAATAGCCCTTGCATAGTTTACGAATTCTGCTTAGTAGGGACCTAAACACAGGAATGGTTTTTCTCAGAGTCAGACCACGCCTTATGACGAAAGGGGGAGAAAGGACGGGTCACCTGCCGATCTATGATCAAACAAAACTATACCTGAAGAATGGGATACAGATTGACCAGCACAAAAGCCATCTCTATCAATCTACGCTCATTGATGAGACGGCGACATAGAGAAGAAAGTATACCGTTCCCCCCTTGTCACTTAAAAGTAAAGAAGAGATACAAACTTTGGAATAATAATTTTGTGGGATCGAGGATGGAATCGAATAGCGAATGCACTTGCGGTTAAGACAGGTCCTGCATCTCCTACCTAATGCAATTGACCGACCCGGCATCTCTTTCGTTCAATAATGCCTTTGCTTCAAGACGCTATTTACCAGGAAAAAGACACTACCCTTTTTTTTTGAATTGAAAAAGCCGAAGGGGCGAACGAGCGCTGCGGTAACGAGCCGTAAGAAAGATGAGCAGAGCATTCCTTTCACCGGCCCTTATAGGAGTAGGGGGCGTGGTGAGATAGATAGACGTCCAATCTTGCAGCAGCTAGTTGCTCGGCCTTAGTCTTGGGCTGATCTCATACTTCAATCAACCCCTTCGTACTTCGATCCAATCAATCGATCGATCAAGAGGCTAATCTCTTTTGTTTAGGTCGGTAACTAAAAAAAAAAAAGAAAAGAAAGTCCTCGCTTTCTCTTGAACAAGGGAAGGGCAGCATAGCATTAGCTTCAATTGAACAAGCTCAACCTTGAAAAAAAAAGAAAGGCGGTAGGCCGAAGAACCGTTGAACGCTTCAACTTGGCCACTGAAGAAGGCGAAAGCTGGGCGAGAGACTAGGCCAACTTACTTCTTACTGCCATGGTTTAAGCTTTAGGCTCCATAGACGGAACTATGTATTAGGTATTAGGGAGGGGAGGAGAGAAAGAACGCATGCATGGAGATTCTGTCTCTCGGAGGTTCGATAACCTATGAAAGGACATCTAAGACTAAGAAATAATTCAAGGAAGTCCATTACTGAGAGAAGTGGTGATCTCGTCTTGCTTGCTGGGAGAAAGGAAGCTTCCGGACCACCTTTTCCAGCCAGATAGCGAGCGATCACTCAGCAATGAACACTAACTGAAAGCGGCCGGGAATGAGTACCTATCCCTTACGGGAATCGAACCCGTGTCTTCGACATGAAAAGACGATGTCCTAACCACTGGACGAAAGGGACCAAAAAGCCATTCTTCATATACCTCAGCTCCGACAATAGAAGTGGTTCGTTTTGTTTCTATACGCAATTCAAGATTTCGTTTGTGTTCATGTTGGCGATTTCTGATGTGAATTCGGCGGGTCGTCCCCCCTTCCTATGGGTTCCCCCACCGACCCAGTAACACACCAACCACGCCCCTTCCCTTTCTCCGATCATAAAGCCCCCTGATCCCTTTCTTTGTCTTTCATCCCCCCTGAACAGAATAAGTAAGGCCCCGTTCTTTCTAAAAAAAAAAAAAAAAGAAAATATGGGCGAAGCGCCCGTTTGAAGTGGCGAAGGCCTATGCTAAAGTAAGAAAGAAAGTACGTTAAGGTTACGAAGTCACTTAGTCGAACTATAAAGAAAGGGAGGCTAAGCTTACTTCGTAAGGTCAGCTGGTTAAGGAAAGCTCAGGTTATGAAATCGCTTAGCCGTTAATTAATTAAATAAAGTAGTAGTAAGGCATCGGTACGGAGTTGCGTCAGCTGTAGATATAGACTAGGCTAAGGGACGGAGCCTTCCACTGTGGACCGGGACTACGCAAAGGTAGAACACCATAGAAACTTCGCTTACTTTCTCATAAACCTTGATTTCGCTACGAAAAAGAAGAACCCGGAATAGCGGAAATCGGTTCGTGTTCCGCTTTCAAAGTAAGTTGTCTTTGCCCAAGTGTGAACTGCAGACGACTCTCCAGTGGTTCCATTCCTTCTTACTTGACTTTTGGGTCAACCCAACCCGAATGGGAATAAGAGGGTCAGCCAAACAGCGGGCAGCTCCACTTTGTACATTTTCTGAGGCAGACCAATCAGGTTTAGAAAAGGGAGGGGAACTTCTCACCGAAGCGAAGGAGGCAGTAGGAATGAAGGAGGCGGGAAGCTACCGCTTCTAGAATGCAAGCTTATCCTTGACTTTTTTTAGAGAAAAAAAAAAAAGGTTTTTGGATGAAGTAATTGGAGTGACAAATGGTTACGGTTGCGGAAACCGGAGAAAGTCGGGAACCGTCGGTTCCCTTTTGAATCAAAGTAGCGACGAGCCGAGTACTACGACTACAGGGGGGGCAAAGCTTCTACGACAGCTTCGCTTCCTCGTCGCTTCTTTCTGGCGACTAGCTTCTCAAGTGGGTGGCTTGGTAAGCAAGCTACCTTCAGCATCGGTAAAATCCCTATCAATAATAGGCCGGAATGGTGGGGAAGGAGGCCCCCCTACTTCAATGGAAAGGGGGGAATCGCCGTTTCACAGCCGCTCCTCTACAACTACCTTTCGCCTAACATGATCACGAACGAAGACAGAGAATTGCGTAGATAGGAGGACGAAACGAACCAACCCACTTGTCCTGATCGGAACGATTGAAGAAAGAAAGAGAATGGTGGCCCCTTTCGCCCAGGGGCCATCGTCGGAGAACAATGTCGGGGACAGGGCGAGAACCTTCCGTTGGTTACGCCCTTTAAGTTAAGGGTTGGTTCTTCCATATAAAGGGAAAAGATGCGCTCAAGCATGCGAAGAAAGCTCTTCGAGCTTCCCTTATATTATGGAAAGGTTTGTAGAAAGGGGCTTCTTAAAATATCCCATAACATAAATAAAGTAGGGGCTTCAAAGCTTGTAGTTTAAGGGTGCGCAGGTTTGGAATCCTATACAAACAAGGGGCTAGCGCGCAATGGCTTTCTCTGATAGGGGCTCGCTTCTTCAAGTTCCGCTTGCTGCTCGTCAAAGCCGTAGCTGGCTGTCTACTAAACGAGCCTTCACTGCCCGCCCGGCCCCTATCTTTAATCTTAAGTAAAGTGAAGTCAAATCAATGAAGTGAACAGCCCAACCTCTTTGTTTGAAGCTTTTCCAGGAAGCTTCTACTTGTTGAAGCTTTTCTTCCCCTAATTCCAAAACACAACAATAGACTTGCAACTATAGTATAGGAAAAAGCTTCTCTTTGATAGCGGTCATAGGGGGTTCAGAAAGGATCTGATCGTAGATAGAGACTTAAACCTGTGTGGGGGTAGGGGCGGATGTAGCCAAGTGGATCAAGGCAGTGGATTGTGAATCCACCACGCGCGGGTTCAATCCCCGTCGTTCGCCCATCAATAAATGGACCATTTGTTACGGAGACACAAGACAACCCTAGAAAGCATTTTTTCTGCAAGTAATCTCGAGGCTTTCAAACGCATCCAAGCAATTGGTATCCGATTGAAACATAGAAACCATAGATTCGCGTCGCCTACTTGCTGAAAGCACAAATGGAATGGCTGATCATTTATTGTATGAAGTTTTTAAGACCTCACTAATCAGCCTTAAACTTTTGAGTTCATAATGAATGAAATGAACCCCCGGATGAAGAGAAAATCTCCCCTCCCTTTTACTAAACCATGGGGAGTCCCGAGTAGTTTACCGGGCAAATTTAGTTGTCGTGACGATACCTTTCTTAGTGGAAGATTGGAAAAGACTTCTCTTCATCACGAGACTGATCGGATCCGCCGTAGACACCCGAGAAACCCCCACAAGGCAGGCTAAAAGAGTAAGAGGACAACAAGCAAAGAGTTATGCTTTCATTTCTTTGTTGAGATTGAAATAAAGTTATTTTAAAAAGGGGGTAGGTATAATGCACGCAGGCCAAGTCAAGAAAAGGACTTCCTTACTTTTATTTCATAGTAGTCTTAATGACTAGTAGTTTGAAGCCTTAACCGGTTTTTTTCGGCGCTCGGTTCCTTCGTCTTAAGTCAAGTTCAGTTTACTTTTTCGATTTTGAATGGAACTCTTAGTCGAGCTGATGGCGAGATCGATTTTTTGTTCGAGGTTCAAGAGAAAAGAGAGGAACCACCGCCCAATGATGCTTTTACGAAAGTACGGTCACCGGTGGCGAATACCTTCTCGACACTATCGAACCTAAAATCCACTCTCAATCGCTCTTTTTTTATTAGAGGAATTGTTTTCGTATCCTGGACTTAAGGAAGGCAAAAAGTGCCCTATCTGCCTTGTTGTGATAGGGGGGCAGTGCCAATTGTTTGTTTTCAAGTCAAGCTCCGTATCCCTATCTCTTTTTAGGTTGGCATAACAAAGAAAGAGAGTGCCAAGAAACAACACATACCCATTACTTTTTGTTGGAAGGTTCGGGATCGTCAGGGAGCCCCTATTAAGTAAGTCCAAAGTTCTGCCGCGAGAATTCACAGGTTCGTTCATTTACCAGCACTAGTTCGTACCTTAGCAAGCAAGCTGCCGCGACCTCCGGTCTGCAAGCACCTCTGGTCCTAAGCACCCCCGGTCTCCAGGCTTAAGGCAACAGGGAGACAAGCTTGAAAGCCACACTTGCACACGACACTTGCTCGTTTCTTTCTGACTTGGTGCTTTCAGTCCGTCCTGTCGAAATTGATTTTTCACTTCTTTTGTTTGTGTAAGCCTTCAAGCCAAGTGAAAATGGAGAGCGTTTTTCACTGATTTGATTGGTGGATCGGGTCTGGTTCTTGCTTTAGTTTTTTTCTTGCGCACTTGACCATGGGATGGTTGAGTGCCCTATTAGAGAAGGCCGATGGATAGACCCAATATCTATCAGTACTCGCGATCTGGGGAGTACCTAGGCAACTTATAAGGCCTCTACATTGAGGGAAAACCTGCTCTACGTGAAAAAAAAAGGGAAGTTAACTTTTGCATAACCTCTGTTTTATTTTCCTTGGGCATTGGAACAATCACAAGTGCAGGAAATAACTGGTTGATATAAGAAGATCTCTGACCATATGGTCTTAAGTTGAGTATAGTACTCAGCAACAGTCATATCCCCCTGACTAAGATTTGGGACTTCTTATTCAAGCTGGAATATCTTAATAGAATAGAGGGGCGCTCTCAGCTAGCCTCAAACTTTGGAACAACTGAATCCTCATGCCTCTCCTCATTCTTTATAAATGAAAAAGATAATTGCTTTGCTTTTTTATTCGCGCTTTGTAGTAATTAGAGGGAGAGCGCTCTGACACCGGGCCACCAAAGGTCGGATGGATCGGTCTATTGATAAACACCGACCAGGTCGTAACCATATTCTAAAGCTTTGGAACGAATGGCAAGCAGTATAAGGAGGGATCCCTGCTAGGGTAAATAGCGCGCCTAAGCGAGCAAGCATACGCATAGCAGCACATAGCGCGCCAAAAGGCTACGTACGCGAGGCTAGAGCGCGAGAGCGGTGCGTGAAGGAATGACTATTCCACCGGGGAATTTTTGTAGAAAGATAGGGAGGCGAGAGATAGTATGAGGCCGGTACTCAAAGGAAGCGGCCCTTGGAAGAGAGTCCGGAGACGCCAAGAAGGGCGTAAGAATCAAACAGAAGGCAAAGCGCCAGAAGGTCTATGATGTGGATAGATCGAGCTCGGAGTCAGACATCCCGGAACCACCTAATCCCATAGGCACTGAGTCAGAAGGATAAGGAGACCTGGTATGGCATCGCTCTATTGTAATTATTTTCGGTGCGCTAGGCACACTGCTCATCCGCCATCCGGAGGTACCGAATCAGTGCTATCACCTACGGAGAAGTTGTCTTGCTTTATTAAGAGCAGGAAAACGAGACCAGCAGTTCCGAAGAAGTAAATAGCATAGAACTCAAGGCCGAAATAGCAGAGATGCTGCCTCGGGTTCGTGATCTGGTAGTTCCGGCGGAGCTTACCACGGCCGTTATGGCTCTCGCGAAGCACGAGGATTTAAATTAACACGCTATTGGCTGCCGACAAAGAGCTGAGTGATCGCCTAGTACAACAGGTGGTGGACTCTATAAAGGTGCTCCATGACAGGATGCTGGCTCCAGAGGCGGAGTCTCTGTTGGCTGATGCGGGAAGGCTCTCTGCGGAGCAGGCGTCCCGATGTCAGAATATATAAGAAGAGTTGATGTACCGAAGCCGGCGTAAGTCCCTCCCAAAAGGAACTGGAACCGCTCCACATATATCTCTTTTGGAACGAGCCTTAACTGACGCTACTGCTGCTATTGGTCTTGACACCAAAAAAGCTGTCGATAGATAGAGTTAAAGCAAGCATGCCGAGCCGGGCCTGAAGAACCGTAGTATCGTGCTAAGCCTATCAAGCCAAAGTTGAGTGAAGGAATACAAGCATTTAGACAAGGGGGACGGGGCTATTCTCGCCTCACTTGAGCGGGTAGGAGCTGGTTATTCCAGATTGGTTAACCAGAGAAAAGAGGTTTTTGCAACGAATTCTTTCTTTTTTATTTTTATCTTGCCAGGTGGGACAAGAAAATGCCCTTCCCTTCTGATCGAATCCGAACAATAAATGAAATTTGTTATCACGCAGTGCAACAGGCAAGAAATGAAATCGAATAATTGTATGCCGATCGCGCCCTCTCTTTCAATTGAGCTGATCCCCTCGCTTCTTTACCCGGTGACTTAAATTTCTATTCATTACTGGGCTATTCCCACGTACTCACTGACGAACTGTACTAATTGGTGGGTTGATCCAGGTAGCTCAGATCTGGGAATGTACTACAGGGAGCATCCTGACTAGTCTCATTGACATTTAAATGAGCATCCTGTTCCCTTCTGCTTCAGCATAGTAGACCTATTCTCCGAGAAGGAAGACCCTGTCCAGAAAAGTGGATTTCCCTGCTGTAGTATGAGTTGAGAGGATCAGACTTACGGGGGAACCTTCTCTAGTCTAGGAGCATTTCCACTATGTCTGTGTTCTTTCAATGCCCCTTCCCAAAGCAAAGCAGGAAGAAACCTATGGCGCATTCTTCTCTTTCAAAAAAGCTTTGGTATTGCGCCTTTCTGTGCTCCCTTTCGCCCTTCGTTATATCCTTAGCTTTCCTGTATCTCTTTCTTTCTTGTCTCTCTTTCTCTATCTTCCCATTCCTTGTAAGAAGTCCTAGGAGCCAAGACAGTAAGTAAGCCAGTCTTTGGTCTTTTAGTAAGTCTTTCCCTTCCTTGTACTAAGTAAGTAGGGGATCCTTTCTTTCTTTTTAATATTCTTTCTCTCCAGGCAAGCAAGGAAGTAAGCAAGTAAGGAAGGGGGTCTGTGATTAATAGGTAAGCCTGTGCTGCTAGTGTTAAGCTAGTGGTAAGGCAGCAGTAGGCCAATAATCCTTCTTTATAAGAGTCCTAAATCCTAGGGTCCTCGTAGTCCATTAGGAAGAAGGCAAAAGAGCTTACCTCTGAAGACTGAAGGAACAAGCGATTACTCTAAACCAAAGCGAACGCGAAGGGGTATCGGTAGTCCCTTTACTTTATTCCTTGGCAGGAATAGCGGAAATGGTAACTCCAAACCCTTGAGTGGCTGGTTGAATGGATTTGGGCGTATCTTAAATAAGGTAATTGATTGATTGAGTTGTTTCTGGATAAAGTCATGCGTATAATAGTTCATCTTGATTAGTGTGAGATGGTTTGACCTGTGAGTGGTTCCTTCCTATAAAGAAAGTAGCCTTTCTGCTTTATGGAAGAGTTAATAGAAAAAGTGGTGTATAAAGGGAAGTGTATGTTGTCTGTCTTAGGCTGTCAGATATTTTAAGTGTTCAGCGTGTTTGTGAAATTCCGGTGCCGCTGTTCTTCGCTGCTCGGCCCTTCAACCAACAAATTTCTGACGTGATGAAGCAGTTGAGTAAAAAAGGCGGGTGATTCCCTATTAAAATATAAAAGAGTCGCTTGAAACAGAGTCTATAGCATAGGCAAACTCCCAATAATAAGAAAGAAATAGAAAGAATATCGAGCAGTGGCAAAAAGGTTTAAAATAAGAGGAGGGAACGCAAAGAGTGACATAGTGTTCGTGACCGAGAAAGAGAGAAACAGGGGAGTTGGCTGATAAAGATGGACAGTAACGATTGCGTAATATCAATTTTTCGGCCTCGTCATCGAAAGCGGCTTCCAATTGCTCGGAAATTCTTAGCTATATGGGGGGCTTGGATGGTGAGCAAAAACAATTGATCAAGAAGTTGGTCAACTTTCGCATGAAAGAAGGTAAAAGAACGAGAGTTCGTGCTATTTTTTATCAAACTTTTCATCGCCCGGCTCGAACTGAACGCGATGTAATCAAACTTATGGTTGACGCCGTAGAGAATATAAAGCCCATATGCGAAGTGGAAAAAGTAAGAATAGCGGGTACTATTTATGATGTCCCTGGGATTGTAGCCAAGGATCGTCAACAAACCTTAGCTATTCGTTGGATCCTTGAAGCAGCTTTCAAACGACGTATAAGCTACAGGATAAGCTTAGAGAAATGTTCATTTGCTGAGATACTGGATGCTTACCGAAAGAGGGGAATTGCACGTAAGAAAAGGGAGAATCTTCATGGACTGTCTTCCACCAATCGAAGTTTCGCGCATTTCAGATGGTGGTAAAGTGAGATCACATAAAGAGCTCTTCCTCATTCAGTCAGATTATTCAGTAAGATATGGTTTTACCCTTTTCCTTTTTGTTTGTTTGAATTTTCATATAGAAAGCCGGCCTTCCTCATACTCCTCCCTTCATTCATTGAGTTGAAGGAATCCATAGGGGCCCGCCCGTTATGCATTGCATGAAAGAACCTTTCTTTGTATGACTTTTCTTTTGCCTCAGGTCGAATGAATACGAAAGAAAGATCAATCAAACAAAAAAATAGGCCATGAATGAATAAGTTGGGCCTTTCACTCCCTTTCGTCTGACTCGGGGAGCTGATCTGATAAATGCACTTCAAAGGGAGGGAAGCCAGGTTTCCCATGTTGGTATAGCCGAGCATAAAAGATTTTAAAGAAAAGTAAAAAAGAAGAGGTAGAGAGAGAGAACAGAACGGAACCGATAGCCCCCCAATTATTTCAGGGCAAAAGAAAGAAAAGTAAGGACTCTCGTTTTCCGCATACGCATATAGGTTGTGAAAAAGAAGTCCACTTTTCATTTTTAATAGAGAAGTGATTCATCTACTTTCTTAATAAGGTAACAGAACGAACTTCAAGTACTTCGTAGGACGCCGCCGTTTGCTAAGATGTGCTTCCACATGATCTTTCTTTTGCTTGGATTTCACTACTATGTCATCAACGTAATCCTCCAATTCCTCATGCATCATATCATGAAAAATAGCAGTCATAGCACGTTGATAAGTAGCACCAGCATTCTTTAAACCAAAAGGCATCACTGTGTAATAGTTGTTACCTTTCGGAGTTCAGAAGGCAGTCTTTTCCGCATCCACAGGGTTCATCTTGATTTGGTTATAGCCGCTATACTCATCCATGAATGAGAACATCTCATGCCCAGCTGTTGCGTCTATGAGCAGATCAAAGGGAAGTCATCTTTCGGACAAGCTTTGCTAATCCGTGGACTAAGGGATGTAGGCCTAGGAAAACTGGAAATCAAGTTCTCGGCGGGAAGGGAAGCCCGGCTGTTCGTGTCGGTAGGTGAACGAAGTCAATCCCGGGGTGGAAGCCCAAGCAGCTATACTGGTATGGGTAGGCTTTCCACTCGCTTAGCTCGCCACTGGCGTGGATCGGCGTATCTGGTTCGACTAGGGCGCTTGAGAGCGAAAACACTTCCCCAGTTTAGATCGATTTTTCGTTAGTTAAGCCCTGCTGGCTGTGAAAACATCGCCCACGCAATGTAACGAACATGGGCAATGAAGGAAGTATCGATAGTAGCATCAGAAACATCGCTGGTTTCATTACTGTGGTAGACCAAACCTATCGCTTCGGGTCGAAGCCAGGTTTCATTCGAGAGGACTTAGTCTCGTTCCCATAGTTGCCCCCCAGAAACTGGGTTTCACCTCTTCCCTGTACTACCAAAAACCAGAGGCCCAATTCCCGAGGCATAGCCAAGCAAGACCCCACGGCTCAGTAGGGGGGACAATAGCAAGAAATCCCTTAGCTCGGCAATATGCTTTTGGTTGACCTGTGCCTGTTTGAATCTCTAGGTTCCGAGTGAATATCGCTCATTTCGAGCATTTAGACCAGAGAGCCCCGAACGGGATATGGTCAAAATCAAGTTGCGAGTAGGGCGGTAAGGAGACGGGGGGAAGGAAGGGAAAGGCAAAGCTTAGGACTTGCCCGGAGCGGAGAGAAAGCAGATATAGAAGAAGAAAGAAAAGACTTAAAAAGAAACTCCAGGAAAGGCAATTTTTCGAGATGATGCCCTTAGAACTCCAACCTTTATCCAACCAACTGGACCTCAATCCAGAACTCCTACTTGATATTAAGCTTTCGCCCCCTCGATTCAAAAAGGTACTAGGCGGGATGTAAGAGATTCAGAGATTGCATTTCTATTTATCCTTACCACATTCAATTAAAAGGAACTTCAAGGAGGACTACTTTCAAACTAGTTTTTCCTCGCCTTGATGGATTTGACTTTCCCAGCTTATTACTAGCACACTCAAAGAGGGGAATACATATGACTAAAAGCCTAAAAAAAATATCCACCACTTAGGAAAAGCACTAGTCGAGGCACTGGGATATAGGGGAAAGACTCCATTTTTGGTAGGGTTTCCTAACGTTCAACCGAGAATCTAACCTATCAACAGAAAAAACAAGCGGGGTTGATTCATTTGCAACAGGTACTCGTATTTTTACGGGTAGTAAAAGGGGTTCACTCTTCTCCTTAACTTCAGAGTTTTCGTAGCTTTCTTTCACTCCTGGTAATCATACTAAAAGGCTAGCTCGATAAAATAAAGGGATATTTAAGGGGCTATTTTATCATGCTTTCTAACTGGCTTACTTACTCACCTCCTTTAATACAGCGGTTTACGCGAGAAGGGACAAGGCAGGATGGATGGCCTAGGAACTATGCAACTACAACCTACTAGCTGGACCCTATTCGCGCTCGCTTAGATCAGCATTCAAGGGACGAAATTACTTAGAGTAGTATTAAGAAGCCAGGGACTTCTGATACAATTCCAAAAGGCACTACTGCTACAATAGCAGCAAGGACGAAGTAAGGGAGAATAACTACTCTCGGGTACAGCCAGCCTTTCTGCAATCGATACGCTCGCCCCTTTTGATATAATGAAGCCTTTCTTTCCGTGCAGTGTGATCGAGTTCTTTCCTTTCTTTCTTTTGAGGAATAGTCAAGATGAGCTGGAAGGGAAAGAAGGATCACAACGACCGACGTAATTGATTTAACATTCTGGTTAGGTTTCATCAGCCTGGTTAGAGGTTTGCCTGAGGGCTGCGTGCGTTTATAGTCTTTATACTCTCCGGCCTTGTCCCATGCATCAGGTTTTTTTACCTTACCTTTAGGGGTGGTCGACATTGCTTCTTTGCCTGGTTCGTACTTACTTGCGGAGCGAGCAAAAGCGTACTTTGGGGCCTGGCTCTGCAGTGCCTTATTTGATTGGTGGGGCATCTTGGATAGGGTTTAGTCTTCTTTTTTCTTTTCCGAGAGATCGTGTTCTTGTTACTGCCCTGCCATAAGAGCATTGAGGCTGTCACAGGTCAACAACAAGGGGTTCGATTTCCGACTCCATACCCTTCTTTTGGCTGACGTGCCCCCCCTTTGTGTGCTTTCGCCCTCTCAACATTGCCGCCCTCAGATCTAAGGGAAGACAAGCATATAGTTTCCCTAAAAGAAGGGCCAGTCCATTTAAGCGCAAGATACTACCTAACGTTGGAGGACATAGACTGAGCAGTGTCTTCGGGGTTTATCGTAAATAAGGTAAGGTAAGATTGGTTTCAACTAGCATATGGGCACGGTTGAGCACCGAGTCCTTAGCAATGGACTGCCCAGTGTGTAGGAGAAGGATGTTGTCGACGCTTATTGCTCGTGACGACCCTGCCGCCACGTAAGGAGACTAATCACCTCTGACAGAAGTTCGCGGGCTGCTGAAGGAAACTAACCAAAGCAAGCGCCTTTCGAAATGATCTGGTACGACAATTTATAGGGCTTTTCTCATAAATGTTCAGTCAGGCCTAGATCGAAAGGTTGCCCCAGCCGGCAGTGAAAAAAATCATCATCAACGATGATTCGAAATCATATGTCAATTCCTACAGAGCAGGGGGTGTATCGAAGCATACATCCTAAGTCGGGGCATCCTGAGCCAATGCCAAAAGTTTTTTATGGTCGAAACACTCGACCCTCAAGCTACTAATCCGACCTGGTATCGTCCCATACATTAAGGGGACCCCTGTTTTTGAGCTGACGCTTGATAAGGACAGGTAGCTGTAAAGGTTATTACCGTACTGCCTCAATCACCTCCTTGAAAGGGTCTCATCCTCCTCCGAACCTTTGTAATTGGCTTCGACCGTAGTCTGAATCTTTGGCCGCCTCTCGTGTGTCTCCTTCAAAATATCTAAATTGTTTTCTACTGGCCGGCGTCCTTAGCTTAGGAGGTCTTCTTCGAGATGTAATTGACTGCTAAATCATGTCTCCTCCTTGAGAAAGCTGGCTTGCATAACATAACAAGAGAAGCGCGTAATTGCTCTAAGTGCGAGCGCGCGCGCTACTACTACATCATAAATAAAAAAGAGGTGACAAAGCACAATTAGTGTAACATAAGGGAAAGCAGCTAGCGCGAAAGTAGCCGCCCCTCTTTGATTGTGCACAACCCCCGCCACGAGACACCTAATCGAAGAAGCGCCTTCCTGCCCGAGAAAGTCAAAGCCCTATTTCTTCTTTCATTCTTGATGTACCCAAGATTGATGTCAGTTTCTTCCTATGGGTCTACCCACTTGATCGTTCTTCTTGTTCATTTTTCTATTTAGAGAGGGGGCACATTGGGATCTGACTCTCATTATGGGCTCGCTTTCCTGGGGTGGGAAAGGCTCGCGGGCTGGGCGTAGACTAGTCTGTTCAGGTGTGGATCCCTAAAGCTAAAAACGGAACTTAGGTTCCGACTGACTACATCAGAAGCGAAATCCTCAACTGAAAAAACAATGCGAGCTGTGACGGGGTTGCCTTAGCGGGTACATATGACAGGAATCAAACCATAGCCTGAGTCGATCGAGTGAGGATAAGCTACCTACCTTTTTTCAGGGCCAGATCTTGATGTAGAAAGGCAGTCTTGACTTCGGCCTTGAGGTGGGCTAACTCTTGAAGCGGATCAATTCCTTTGTATCGAGGGACTGGCGATTGTGGTGTCTTCGCATCCCCGTAGCGGTGAAGCTCTCTCTTGTTCTGGTTGAAAGTGAAGGCGAAGGAGAGTGAAGTGAATCGGTCCCGTCTACAGAGCATGCCACTATGCTTGACACATGCAATTGCTTTCCTTGGCACTCTAGTTAGTGACTTCTCTCCCCTCGCCCTCGGTGACCTACCTGGAGAGCTAACTGCAAAGAAGGAAGAACTACTTTTTTTCTTCTTCAGCACTCACTATCAGAGTCGGCAAGAGGAAGAAGAGTTTATGAAAGCATTTCCATAGGGGAGGAGCATTCGTTAGCTAATTCATCTTAGCCCTTTTTCTTCTTTTATTCTCTTTCTAGTGACTTTGAAAGAAGGTCTTTTCGCTAGCTTAGAGTAAGCCGGGAACCCCAAAAGAATTGGAATCCGGAAGTTCCTTCGTAGCCTAGTTAAGATCTTCCACTGCTACATGAACACTTCCCTTTCTCTGGTTCCTAGCCAAAGGCTTCCTTCTAGGGTTATAGAGAGAATGACTATTGATTGAGTGAGTTGCCCACCCACTAAACCACCTTTCGAGAAGACCGAGCTACCTTCCCTTCTGCCCTTTGTCCCGAGATTGAATGATTCTTCCCATCGGTCACTGAATCACCTTTCTTTTTTTTTTTTTTTCTCACTTCACTACCTTGATCCTCCCCTCTGGATGAACTCTCGGCTGATTCAACTCAAGGAAGCATCGCTTGAAGAAGAATAGTGGATTCAATAGCTGGGCTTAGGCCTTTAGACTCTTCCTACTGTCAAGCTAGTACCGGCTAAAGTCTTCTCTTAAAGTACTTTCCTTCTCTTTTTCATCACGTATAGAATTCCTTTTCTTCTTTCGACTTTCAGGTCTAGTGTGGGAGCTGTCCATATAGAGGCTTTTTTTGGAAATAGAAAGCTCTAAGTACTTTTTAAGCTCTTTTTTTTGTGCATTGCATGGCAGATTCCGTTAGTCTAAGAAAGCTCTTTGCTTTTGAGAGGCAGTGGAGATTCAGAGAAAAATTTCTTTCCGTTCTCGGGTTGGGTCAAATCCTTCTTATAAGTGTGAATTTTCCAAGTGGCAATGGCTACACAATAAAAAAATAATAGCAACAAGAGTCAGACTTGAACAAACCTTTATCTTTATCTTTTCCAGTTTGATCTTTTTACTTAACCATTTTTACCTTCAAAAAACCGAGCGAATCTGGCGGTCTTTCAAACATCCAAGTTGCCACTTTTCAGCTATTTTGAATGCATGAGACCCCCGCATTTAGGAACCTAGAAAGATCTCCAAGTACCTTTCTCTATCACATGCGAGCGGTAAGTTCATGAATTCCATCCTTCTTGCTCTGGTAGTTCTTCTCGGGCGGTACTCTTGCTCTTCCTGGCTCTAAGCCTGAAAGTCCTTCTTTTCCGGCTAGGAAGCGGATGAGTGGCCGTATTCGACACCTAAGGCTAGTGCGCTAACGGCTTGCTCTTGTTGAGATAGTTTTACATGTATTGCTTTCTACTTATTGATGCTTGCTTCACTTTGCCAAACACATATCTATGTATCACTCAGAAGCTAAAAGCTGTCAAGGCAGCTCTTGAAGCCAGGAAGACATATACCTAATTCTTTTAAGGAGAAGTCTTATAAGCCTGGTGTCGTGTAACCTCTCTACGAATAGAAAGGGTAGTGGGAAGGTAAGGGGATTTGCTTTTGCAAAGATCTCTTTCAGGCCTATAAACTACCTGTCCTCGACCAAGCCATTCAATCAATGCTTTCGGGTTTAAGAATCCTAAAAAACTCTTCCAAGATCCCCTTGCCTTTTCGCATCGAGTCTGATAGTACTAATCGGGGAAGTCTGCTTTGCTCTCCTTTCTTACCCCTTCGTAGACGGACCAAGAGCGGGCAATTATTCAACATCTGATATCCCGGTGGAGTAATCCGCCGATGAATAGCTGGTCTCTCTCGCTTCTATGGGCGGTGGGTAGGAAAGGATAAGCGGTGGTCGTTCGTAGGCTCACTCACCTCTAGCTCTTCTTCTTTGGGATGAAAAGCCCGTCCTTGCTGAACCTGTGTCAAATTCTTCGTCTGAATTGAATAGCTCATCGTCCTCGATTTGGTCACCTCAGTCTTCCTTGACCTTGGTTTAATCTGATTCCACGCGAACTGCTAATGCGTCTGTGGCTGGTTTAGGTGCCTCTCTTCTTTCTGATGTGGGAGCCCCTTTTTCCGTAAGCGAGAAGACTAGCACCATCCGACTCAACTGGTATTATTCATCTATATATAGATCGTGTGTGCTTTCTCCCCGATCGAATGACTTCGGTACCTTGCAGAACGACCTCTAAACATAAAAATGACGACTTCTGTCTGAAAAGCGTTCGATAAGTCAGTGGCCGGTCTAAATTAATGGGCGAAGATTAGAGGTTTGGTTTTTACGCAGCTGTACTCTAACTCTAAGCGCCCGCCTTTGAGAACAAAAAGTAGGATGAATTTCTTGCTTCCTTCCGTTTCGACGTCATCCGATCTTGTTTAGCAATTTGAAAAACTGAAGGAATTGATCGGGTCAAGGGAATTTATCCGCTCCCTAGCCTCCGATCGATTTCCTACCTTCGCCGTAATCTTTCCCACGCTAAGCATACTACTCCCGGGCAAGGTCATAAGAACCTTTGTGAATCCATCCCACGAAAAATCCGCCTCTATGATCCACGCCAAACACACGAGTTGAATGCTCTCCTTTATTTATTTAACCATGCCGCATACCCTTATAAGCTCAGCTTGGCCCCGGTCCCCCTTTCCAAGGCTCTCCCGTTTAATTAGTGCCGCTACCTCCTCCGAGCGATCATCTCTCGTCGTCCTTCCGGCTCGCATCTTTTCTTCTTTCATCGCGAGTGGTAGTACTCCTTCAGGTCTTGGCCTTGGCTGCACTTGTTCCCTCGCCGATAACTTAATTGGCTTATCATCCGTAGTCAAGCTCGGTTTGAACGATCAAATCAAATAGGGTCTTTTCCTCGATAGGCTTCCTTAGCATCCAACAATTTCAGCCTACGGAGTGGTGAATTAAACTAAAAAAGAGGAGAAGACTGGCCCCTAATAATCGGCAGAGCGAACCAAGAAAGCGAACAGGGATTTGATCGCCTACTAAAACTTGGGGCCAAGGAAGGAAAGAAGGAGCAGAAATGGGAGTGAGATAGCTATCCGATAGAAATGCTAGACGCCGAGTGAGAGGGGGGGTTGCAGTACTGAGTTCATGGTTGAACAGACTGACTGCCAGGCTCGCATTCCTCTGGCTATCAACTTAACCTTGACCGAGTCCGCCATACCATACTATCCATACAGGGCAGGGCGGATTTCACTTTCATATATTTAAAAATGCTTTTTTTTTTCTAGCTAAGCTATTTGTTTGTTGCGCTGAGCGATTCAATTCATCAAGTAAAGGGGCTTGAAAGCTTTCCGGAGAGAGCTTTTTTTATAGAGAGAGAGGTGAGTAAGGGGCTTGCTTGCAGGCTAGCTCGTGCAATCAACGAAGCATTCCTTCGCCTTAGTAAGCCTTGCTAAGGTTCTCCGGGCACTACGGTAGGACGCGGATCGATCATGACGAGAATGGACTTCTCCGTAATGTAATGTAATAGAAGAAGAACAGTCCGGCGACCAGACGAAAGAGATATGAATTCAATTCGTCTGGGTCGGAGGCGCAAAGTTCATCATTCAGTGGTGGGGTCTTCATGGGCCTCGCCCGCTGATTTTGATGGCTTGGATGCTGGGGGGGTCTGGATAGAGTCTCGCTCATAGAGGAAGAGTTCGCGCGCTAGCGCGCTACGGCTTACGCGGATCAGATAGCCCTTCGGGCGCGCATCAAATTTCGATCAACAACTTGGAGGGATGGCTGAGTGGCTTAAGGCATTGGTTTGCTAAATCGACATACAATAAAATTGTATCATGGGTTCGAATCCCATTTCCTCCGGCACGGAAGTCTAACGGGCAGGCGAAATTACGTGAAAGAAAGAACCTCTTGGTGGAGTCCCCCGGAGGACAGAATAGCACTACTTAGTGAGACGGAGCGGAGAGCCCGTTGCGCGTTGTTTTTGTTTGACCGGCCTATCTTCTTTCTATTTCCTCCGGCCGTCCAGTCCCTGGACGGCTCTCGGTTCTTGAGCATGTTGGGAGATTAGGTGGCAGTTGAAAGAGCTGCTCGAAAGCTTGACGAACAAGCGAAAAAAGCCCTAACATATTAGTAAGGGGCTTTTCCCTTACTAGTAAAGTGGTAAGGTAGGGCGCTATTCGATGAAGAAAACTTACTTTAGGAAAGTGGTTCAGGTAGCTCAGCTGGTTAGAGCAAAGGACTGAAAATCCTTGTGTCAGTGGTTCGAATCCACTTCTAAGCGGGCGAAGGGTCCAAAGGACACGTAGCCGAGAGCGAGCCGGATTTTGAAATTCAAGTGAAAGAAGAAGGCAAAAAGCCGTATAGTGCGGGAGGCAGATTCAAAAATAAAAAAAGCGGTTGATTACTCGGATTGGTTCTCGCCCCCCTGTGCCCAAAAGGATGGGCGAGTTCGGTTCGAGTGTTCATCGATCGGGCGGATCTATATGCTTCGGGGGGTGAGACGAGGTGTAGCGCAGTCTGGTCAGCGCATCTGTTTTGGGTACAGAGGGCCATAGGTTCGAATCCTGTCACCTTGATGTGATGGGCTGAAATGCACAGCCCCGCAGCCTCGTTAGGCTCGCGAAAAAGACTTTTTCAACGAAGGCACAGATTTCATTGAAAAGGTACGGTGACGTATCAAGAGCAGTGCAGAAGGACCAACGACGATGAAGGTTACGAAGGAGAAGGAGGAACAGGAGGAGCTAATTCGGACGGAATCGAATAATTACGAGATAGACAATGAGACAAAGCCAAAAAAGGATAAAATTCATTTTCATTAAAAACCTAATAGTATCTTTGCTTACACTTGTTAGCATAGGATTTCTAGGAGCAGAAAAAATCGCCGCAGAATGGATCTTTCTTATAGTAATTCTATTAATAAGTTTCATTATTTTATATCGGATGCAACTAGAAATAAATAAAAAAAAGAATTGGATTCTTTTGTTGCTAATCCATTTTTTGTTAGTGATTTTGGCTTTTATCTTACGCTCTTTCCTATCCGAGATGATTTCGACTTTGCTAGGAGTTTCTTTGGTTTTTTGCTTTTCTTCGGACTCGAGTGAGGGTGGAAACAGTCTTCCTGCTTTAGAATCCTCTTCGAGTTCCGAATCTCTAAATACGTTCAGGCAGATTTATGCCGCGGATTATGAACGAACGATATTCGAGAGGATAAGAGGTCTGGAGAACGCTCAATATTACAATCTTCCACCACAAACGCGGCCGGGGGAGTATGAAACCATTGTAAGAGCGCATTTTGATCAAGCCGTAAGTGTCGATCATCTCCGGTCCGCTATGGACATGGAGTATCGAGAGATACTTATTTTAGAGAAAAAGGCGCTCTTACAAGAAAGTCTTTTTTCGAATTGAATCTCGGAGGATAATCTAGCACGAATTATGGAACTCTCTCCATATAATAATATAAGGAAGGAAGCATATGATTTTTTAGAGGGGGAAGTTGATACTTTAGATCTTCGATCCGAAGAGCAAAGAAGAGAAATGGATGAACGACTTTCCTCTTTTTTGAGGACAATAAATCAGCATGGTAGAACTTCCAACATATACAGACGATTTTATTCACATTTTATAAACGAGGAGTTCCGTCGGCAACATGGATTGCCACTACCCTAAATTGATATACCGCAAAAAAGTATAAGATGATACATGGACGGGCTATAATACTGACTATGCATAGGACTACCCACGGAGCGGTGAAAAGACAGGATGTTTTCCGATGAAATGCTGAGGACTATAATGAGGAGGACGACAGACCCGGGGCCGGAGCAAGTTGGGTTGGGGTATAGAGCCGTAAGCGCGGTGGGGGGTGACAAAGGACGTGCTCGTACGGTTCATAGAAGGGTATGATCAACTCGTTGGTTGTCGGGAACTTAAACTCCTCTATATTCAAAATATGCCTTTCTAGGAGCATTACGATCTGCAGCTCAAATGGTCTCTTATGAAGTCTCTATTGGTCTTATTCTTATTGTGCGCCTTGTGAGCGCGTTTGGATCCGCGAAGGCAATCGCTCGGATGTTCCCCTAACCCAACCCGGGAACGGACCGGAGGGAACCGCAGCATGGGGAATGTCCGCGTCTCGTCGCAAGGCTCATTTTTTGTTGTGGGTCATAGGGTGGGTTTCGGGCGGGCAGCTTTATCTGATCAAGGGCCGGGGCACAAGGGTCCTGGTACTATCCAGGTGCGAAGAACCCCGGAGATGACTGCAATGAGCAGAAATATCACTCACTGGCCTAAACGACGAGCAAACACTCGAACGTGAGAGCAAGGGATCACCCAATGGACGAGCTCCAAGGAGGGAGGAGAGAGGGAGGCAAGAACCATGCTTTCAGAAAAGAAAAGTGGCGGTCCGAATCTTATCTGAACTGCGAGAATAACTGACTAAGCCATGCCATAAGGGTCATTCTCCAAACTGGACGGGGCCAAGCCTTTAGGTTGTTTAAGTAGGTTGGGTGACAGATCGGCCATAGGAGTACTCCGGGATATAAACCAGGGCAACTAATGTCGAGCATACGACGATGCCGCCCGTTTTCATTTCATGGAAGTCCCCGGCAGAGGAGAGGGCTGTAGGTGATGGCGCGTTTTTTTTGCTTCTTCTCTAGAGAGGGGCGCTGAAAGCATTCCTATTTGGTCGTGCATGGCAGCTTTTAGTATAAAAAAAAGGCGGTTTTCCGAAAAGGAACCAGCCCAGCCTCCTCAAGAAAGCTTGGCTTGGTAGGGGTGAGATCATTAGATCATTAGTGAAAGAAGGACCAACAACGATGAAGGTTACGAAGGAGAAGGAGGAGGAGCGCTGCCTACTCACTCGGACAATGCTCTGAACACGAGAGTGTGCAGTTCCGCCTCATGCTGAGTCACAGGCAGCGCCTCGGAAAGCACGGACGAGCTACATGCAGGGAAACTTGCACGTGTGGTTCTGGCCGGGGACCCCGGTATACTGTACTAATATGTGTAGGTCCCCGTAATTCGAGTGAGATTGTCATGGCGCAAAAGCAGATATGGTCTGGTATTCCCTTGTTTCCTGTATTGGTTATGTTCCTCATTTCTTGTCTAGCAGAAACTAATCGAGCTCCGTTTGATCTCCCAGAAGCGGAAGCTGAATTAGTTGCAGGCTATAATGTAGAATATGCGCGGGATGTGATCCTTAATAGTCCACTGTTGGCGGAAGCCAATGTCCCGGGGTCCCGGGGACTCATTCTGACTGAAACAAGGGGTGGGTCTTTACCAACTTCAAAATATTCTATTTTTGAAAAGCCAAAAAAGGTGAGCGCCTAGCGCGAGCCTTATTGAAAAGGCCCCTTACTATAGATGCCCCTGCAATCAAACAATCGGAAAGCCTTTTGACAACCTTACTAATAGAAAGGGGAAAAATGCGCTCAAACAACCTATCTTACTAATAATAATGAAGGCCCCTATCGTTGGTAAAGCTACAGCTCGAAAGCCGGCCTTACCTTTAGCAACAAGGGCGTTTAGGCTTTACTAATAGAATATATAGGGCTTTTCTTGCTTGTTTAGTAAAATCAAGCTTTTCATTTTGTTTTGATAGGAGTAGGTGCTTGCTGGGGCAGGGCACTCTTCATTCTTCATTCGAAACTAATGAATGTCGGGTCGGGGGTTTCTGCCTTGTTATCAAAAAGAGAGTTGGGTAAAGCAAACTCCCTCCTTGGACGAGCACGGGGCTTAGTCAAGTAGAACCGGGTTGCGCTGCTTGATGCTCCGATCGAAAACAAATCAGTGGGGCCATGCCGGTACGACTGAATATGCGTTAGAAAGGTCAATCCCTCCCCTACGACACCAAAAAAAACCGGGCCGAACTTCTAACAGCCCGCCCGCTTCCATAGAACAATATCGCGGCAACGTAGACCTAAGTAGTCATATTGGATCCTTGGGAACCATCACAAGTACGACCGGCCTATATTTGAACGAGAATGCCGTGTCGTCCAGCGGAGCCTAGAAGAAGGTGACTCGCGCAGACAGCTGACTCCTTTTCAATAGAAAGGAATAGCCAAACCAACCCAGCTGGCTGGTCAATCTCAGAGATCTTATCGGCCGGCAAACCGGAGACGGACGACCACGGTCCCGACCTTACCAGCACCGGAGGTGTACTAATCAATGAACCCCCGAAACCCACTTTCTTTTCTGACAAAATCAACCAAGCCTAACCGGTCACGACATGTTGTTGATATTGATTGAGTTTGAGGTGACCGAATCCATCCATAAACCTAGACCCCGGTAACCTTCGTAACCAAAGCGTCACGACAACATCCAAAGGTGACCTTTGGATTCTTAAGTAGGGGGGCGAGGAGCACGTAGGAGTGCCGACCACTACATAAGCCACTAGTGGCTGAGAGAAAGCGAGCAGCACCTTGTATAGGTTGGGCGGAGCTTGAAGAAGCGAGCCCCTATCAGAGAAAGCCATTGCGCGCTAGCCTAGCTAGCTAGCGTTTTTCAGCTGGCTGTTATGTTAGTTGTAGCGCGCCTTCCCTCCTTCTCTCACTTTGGAAAGATTTAGCAGTATTTTCTTATGATGACCTGGTCGAGAGAGTACGATACATCGGTGTAAAAGATTGAGTGGGATCTGTGAGGTTGGTTTATAGTAAGGGCCCAGTTCCAGTATTTGAGGAAGCATGGCATAGAAAGCAGGGCATGTCATGGGTTGTAGGGAAGAGGTAACACGTGTACATGAAAGCAAAACGAGTTAGGGTTGGTTTGGCCAGTAGAAGCACGTGGAACATATGCACCAGCACGGCATCTAGGTGAGCAGCATTTCCATCAAACTTTGTGAGGTTCCCCCAGGATCCGGTGTATCCTTATTCAAAGAAGGATTGGACTCCAACTTCTCGTCCAAAGCCTGTGATGAGTGTGTCTAAAATAAAAGGCTCTTTATTTTGAACCGAAGCGCTCGCAAGAGGTAGATGATCCCCTTTAAAGAAGAAGGATTTTGTTCAACGGAGAAAGCCTTCTCCTCCCCGACCATGAATCTCTCTCTGTTGATCGTGACTGGAGGGTTCAGTCAAGCAATAATGAGGAAACTTTGACCTTGATTGAATGTGTTACACCTGACGAAAGAGGTTGATCATTCGAGAGCGTACTTATGTGATGAACTAACCTTTGTCGACTTCGAAAGGTGATCCATATATCATAATATCATAGGCCAGGCAATGGATGCTACTTAGTCTCTTCTTTTAACTTCTTCGTCAGAGGGAAGAGATAGCAGGAAGCTCTAAGGATTCTTAAACCTTCTCGCAGGGTGGCCGTCCGAGACTCTAGCCTGCTTGTTGGATGGATGGTGCCTCTTCAATTCATCTCTCAGAAAGAGAGGGACATGAGCGCGCAAAGCCCTAGCTAATGAACGAAAGAGCGCGCGTTACCTTGCTCTTGAGTTGAGCTGCAAGCTTAGAACTAGGAAAGGCGCAAAGGCTCTAATCAAGTAGGCACTCTAAAAGAAAGCTTTGAAAGCGGGCAGGAATGGGAATGCGCCTTCTGGAGCTATTCCTTTGACTCTCAACTCATACTTAAAAAAAAAAAGCCATTTTTGTGGGGTTGATGTGTGATTGCCTATTGATGGACTTTCTCGGGCCTTTTTGCGTATCCTTTTTTGGTAGGTTTTTACTAGAAGAGGGAGTGTCGAGTCACATAAGAAGCGATTATTCTTGTTGAGGGCGCCTCCGCCCGTGGGCTTTGGAAAACTCTTTTGCTCTAACTCGGATAAGGTTCTTAAAGTAGCTGATGATCTCTTGTTCACTGTACGTACTGAAAAGAACAACAGAAAGCCGTAGCCAAATAGATCTTGCTTGAAGAAAGGAGCGTAGTTAGAAAAGAAAGGCAGAAAGACTCCTTTCATCACCCATCTTGGCCTTATGTTTCTCTGAGCCGCGAAAGCTCTCTCTTCTCTCTCTTACTTAATTAGTAGTTTGCTGTAATAAGAAAGGTGTTGCTATTCAACGATGCGGCAAATCATCTATTCCATAAAAACTCACTTAACACTTTCTCATTCACACCGCCCGACTAGTGCGCAATAAAGACCAAGGCAAAGCCTCTTATTTCGAATTCAAGAATTCTGAGGGAAGTGCTTATTCAATTGACCATGAGGCTCTACCCTTCCTTTCCTTACCGAATTCATTCTAGGCGAAAGAGTCTCGCGCCAGGAGCGCTGCTGTAAGCAGTTATGATCTCAAGCACCTAACCTTTGTTGTGAGGACTTATTCGCCATCGGCCGGTAATACCCGATTCGCGTAAAGAGAGGGCGCCCTACTAAATAGGGGCACTTAGCTTTCCCACGGAGGTCAGTGAGAAGCTTGTAAGTTCTGCTTTAAGCTATGGGCTTCCCTAGAGGGATGAGGTGGTCGTACCGCTTCTGGGACCACGATATGCACCACCAGGGGCTGTTTTTTCGACAGGAGTTTGATACCCTCCGCAGGTAAGCTTTTCTTCTGTGATATTTCCTTCTTCGTTTGTTTTGGGTCGCTCCATCACTCACTCCGCTATAAGAATTGAGTAAGCCGATCTCGACTTCTCATAGACTGGATTGTCAGAATCTGCTCGCAAACAAACTTGCTTCTTGCCCATGTACTCGTAAGGTATCCCTAAATCTTTAGCCTCTTCTTGATCAGGGTTTCCCCATTCCTTTAGTATTTCTAATAAATAGAAGCAGATATAGTTAACCGAAGGCCTTTTGACTGTTATAGTTTCTCTCTTGGACTCTTCTCACGAATTGGATTCGAACCACCACAACCAAGAAGGCCCTACTTGACCAAGCAAATAGTAGATCGTGAGTTCTTAGGAACACACACACCTCTATTAGGGGATCGGCTCGAACGCTGAACTTACCACTTTGAGCCCCCGATAGAAGGCTTTCCTAACAAAAGATGTCTCTCCAAAAGTCTGAAACCTAAACCTCCGAATCCGAATAATGTGCCGTGCTGATCCTCTAAGAAAAGTTAAGTTCTGCAGAGTCACAAAGATCTTGATCCCCAAAAAGACTAAGGTGGTTCCAAGGCGAGGGAGAGTCCCTGATGTGCCCTGTACCTGGTCCTTGCTATCTCTTCTACGGCTTTCCGCCTCCTCTTCAGAAGCGACATCCTTTTGGTGACTTTATGGGCTAAATCGAATGAACGAAACCAAAGAGTCAGATTCGGGAAATCGGTAAACTAACCTACGGGAGTCTTAAAATCCGGTGGAACCGAAAGAACGCGAAGAAGGCCTGGGAAGCTTAAAGCATCAAGGACCACACGCGGAGCATCCATGAAGAGAAAGATTCAGCCGTGAAAATGCGGGCCGGCATCCTTAGAGCGAAAGGGACTTTCCTTTGGGGGGCTTTTTCCATATCTCCCGAGCTAACTCAGTATATATGGAACGAGAAGGACTTTTATGATATGACACAGGTCGAGGTCGAAATGGGGTGTATGTATTGTATTTCCCTCCTCACCGTAAGCTGCCTTGTCCCCCCTCAACTATAAAAAAGATACACATACCATGGACTCTGGCCTAAGGGCCTTCGTCCCCGCGCAATTCAGCTCTTCTATAACGGTAAGGAACCACCACTATCTTCTGGTTTTGAGGCAGAATTGGCATCGTGCTGCCAGAGGAAAGCGACTCTCGTACATTCGCTTTCTTCTGTTGGTAATATGTTTTCTTCATGTTCTTCTCCTAGTCTTTCGTTGACTGGTACAAGAATTCCTTGAAACCACTTTCTTTCTACTGGTTACCCTGTATTTCAAGAGTCAATACCGCAGTGAGGAATAGTGGCTCCTCCCTTTGTTTGGTATGACAACAGGTACTTTGGGGTCCTCCCCTCTAGCCCACACTAGCCCAACTCCATTCAAATTCCATCTTTCTTTAAGCTTTTTTGTCAACAGAAAGATCATAAGAATAGATTGCTTCCAGAATGCGCCGATAGGGAAGGCTCCGATGCGTCTCAATTTCTTTCATCTTTCCCCCCACCCACCGGTCGAATAAGCAGTGATTCCTGCTCGGCACTTGCTATAGAAGAAGCCGCAGCTAGCTTTAGTCTAGGCTAGCTGCGCCACAGCTTTCATCTCCCTAGAAATCGCCACTCGTAGCCCTTCACTTTGACTTGGGTGTGTGAAGCATATTCGATTGGAAGCTCTTCTTCACCGGGTTAAGCGACGGGAGTTTTAGGCTTGGCTTATCACCATATCCAACCCGAATCCCGTAGTCCGAAAGGAGAATTGGGCTACCTGAGACCAACTGATTATTCAAAACATGAGACTGCTTTCTTAGCAAAGCCTTGCTTGGCTCAACTTAGTCTCTATCTCTAAATGGTTAGACCCATACTTAAGCTTGCCTAGAATCTTGCTTCTGGGCTGCCCTATACCTCTATAGAAGTAGATGGAAACCCCATCCCCCTTTAAGAGGTCGAATTGCTTGTACAGCTAGCCCGCTACCTCTCTAATAAATCTTAGTAGTGACTATTTTCGATCCCATATCGAGGAAGTGAGCCAAAATGAGCCATCAGTACAGTATAGAAGATATAGGACTCCTTTCTTTTTTTCAGCTTAGCCACGTCGACCGGATCAATCCACTTTAGCTCGTTCCAAACTCGGTTGGATCTAGGATAGGACCGGTTAGCACAACTTCACTTACTTAGACGCCCAAGTTTCACACCAGACCTGCTTTACTTGTAATTTTCTTCGGTCTAGGCCGTTAATCCAACAGGTATCCACATAAGCCCTATGTTTCCTTATGACTCTTCTGTCTTTGCTTTGGTGACGGGGAGCTTTTTAGGAAAGTGTTAGAGCTATACTAGTTAAATAAAGGGAAGTCACGAAAATCTCATAACAATCAGACAGGTGGGATCATGCATTTTTCGGCCACCAGGCAAATCGGGAGAAGATGGCCGGGCTCTGTAAGCTCAACCTTATCGTGTCCTATGGAGTAAGGGAGGTTGTTCCATGCCAGAGCCATACCATAATGCTGCGGTCGGGCGCAACTCCTTCTTTTTCTTTTCTTTGCTGATTCCTCCTTCCTCAAACGGAGGTGGAGAGGTAGCTATTAGCCTTTTTCCTAGAGTATGTTCCGAAGTAACCCAGTCGTCGAGTCCTTCAGTTGGTTTAAAGATCGAATGAATGTGGCTTGGGGGTCCTTTTCTAGAACCATTCGCCCTAGCCGTAGCGCTTTCGGTTATGATTCCAAGTCTTAATGTAAAAAAGAGTGTGCCCACTTTATCCGCCTTGCAGCTTGTCAAGGAAGTCAAGAAGGACGAAGAAAGGTTTGTTGCCCAACATTTGTGAAACCCTCTCTTCTCGGGCGATAGGGTTTCCTCTTTAGACTCCGAGGCTCGAGTTTCTTTGTTGGTCGTAATTCTTACAGGGTGGAGGTCCCCTGGCGTAGTACAGAAAGAAAGTGGAAGAAAGTCTAATTTAGTACCTCGATGGTCTATTATACCTACTGTCATCTAATAGCAAAAGCCTATTAGCCTTTAGATACAACTCGCGCCCGGTATTACCGGGATCTTTGAGCGCTTCGATGACCCAAATAAGATCTTCTCGTGTGACATCAGTTCTTCCGCTTCTTGCGAACGCTAGATGCTGCCTTTACCGCTGGCTGGACTGGACGTCCCTCCTGTCTGCAGTCCGTCCTTTTAGTTAGATAGTCTAAAGCTGCTCCCTTCCAACACATCATTCTAGTCCGCTCGGGGCTCGCCGGTTACGTATGGCGAGTCCCATCGCTGCATTCTTTGACCGGCTTTGGTCGAGCAACCGCTACATTTCTTGAACGGCCACAGCCTACATAACTTTTCTCCCTCTTTTCAAGGAAGTTAGTCTCAGACCCTATGTAGTTCTCTGTCCCTTTTTATACAGTTCCTGACAGGTGCTCTTGTGGCTCTTCACTCCAGCCCTGAAGTATTCTGTGAGCCCAATCTCTTTCACATGGGCCCTCCCCCTCCCTCCGGACCGACAAGACCCCAGACCTAACGAGAGATCTCTCTCTCTCCCTCCCTTTCTTTTTGGGCCTAGGTTTCCGCTTTCTTTGAAACGAAACGGATTCTTTTGCCCTTAGCCTGTCGGTCGGCCCGGGCGCCCATGAGGTGTGGTCCGAACTCCCCCAATAATCACGGTCTACCCGCTTTCCTTTCGATCAGCTGCCCCTCAACCGCGTCAGAGGTATTTATTAATAACCCAAAGAAGGAAGAATCGAAACAGACCAACTCTATACTATAGGAACTTTCAGTTCCCAAGAGGGCCTTGAAATCGTCCATCTCTCAAGAAGGAATCCCGCACTCTATTCAGCTGGTGATATATGAACGAGTTGGTGGGATTTTCCCCAAATAAAGAGTCCAATTTCGATTGTAAGACATGAATTCGATACTCCCCGCCCCTGGGCGGTAGTATGTAGTCTCGAATCAGTCTGTTTCGATGGGCAGTCCAGAAGGGGTTTTGGTCTAATTCGTACATTCTGGTAAGAATGTCGCTTTTTAGACTTATTATTCGTTCTATTTCCGAATCGTCAACCGTGGGATTCCTCTGACCCAGGCGGTGGATCATTAGTCGATAAAACCTAAAGGCAAGATGCGAAGGTACGAGCTTGAAGTGTCCATAAGCTTGAAGCATATAGGGGCAGCGACCCCTTATTAGTAAAGTAAAGCTCCAAAAACGAGAGATTAACCTGCGGTGCAGATCTGACTCGACTAAGGCTCCGAAAGATCAGAGAAAGAAGAGCGTTTGATCTACTAATAGCGGCATAAGAACAGCAACTATACTGGCATTTGCTTCAACCTAAGCAAGACGCATTTTTGAGACATAGTGATCCATACTCTCTGTCGGGGGACCTAGGCTTGTGGCACTCCCTATCTCTTAAAGGCTTTCATAATCAATATCTCTTTCTTCTCAGGCACAGTTGCTTTCCTTGATTCGGGCACAGTGTCTTCGACAAATCGTTGTCTCAGTATCTGTCTCATCTCTGGTCCTGTGGGTTAGTAACCTTAGTCCAGTGTATCAGAAAGCACATCTGTCTTTCCGAGACATAAGGAGTTAGACTCTGCCGTGATATATGAGCAAGGTCAAAGCATAAAAACCAAAACGAATCTCGTTCAACCCCGCTCCTCGGCCTTCTTTAAAAGCCTTGTGACTCCCATCCCATCAAGTCAGGACCCAAACACTGAAACTAGCCTAGCCCCGGTTAGGCGGAGCTCAATCCTTTTTGTTAAGGTTCGGGAATCATACATCCCTTATCTGTGAGTCGAGAAAGATTTCCATCGCTGGCGTACTTGAAGCAGAAAGCTAAATTCAAAGAGAGGGAAAACCCCTCGATAGAAGGAGTGAGACTATACCCTTACCCTTATCTATGAAAGACCTGTTTAGAGGGAAGCAAGCCTATGACAGAGCGTACAAGCCGAAAGAAGCAACCAAACCTACCAAAGAAAGCTGGCATAAGCAAAGCAACTAAGAAGCCCATAATAAGGTCCCTCATAAGGCGCTGCTATGCATCTTTCTATAGTCCACTGGAACGAACTCACAACTCAATGGGATAATTCGAGGTGCATTCCTAGGGGAACTATAGTCTCGGTCAGAGCTGAGTTAACCATAGCTTTTGATCAATAGGGAAGAAGAGGAGGAGAGGAATAAGAATAAGCTTTCCATGGGAAAGAACGATAAAGACTTGTTGACTCTTCAAAGGGAAGAAGAAAGTAGTCTTAAGAAGAAAGATTTGATGGATAAGTTCGTCAAAATAGTGGATTTTCTTTGGGAGACGAAGTCCATTTCTAAAGAACTAACGCCCGAAGGGAAATTAAAAGAAGTAAGAAAGGCACTCTTGAACTCTACCTTTCAGTTTTCCTCAATGTACCGTTCTTGGATTCCCAAACCAAACAAACCTGGCCAGCTAAGACCCATTACACAGCCAGACAAAGCCGATCTCATCGTAATGGACGCCCTTCCCCAGAAAGAAAATATTGTTTTTGAGGATCTTTTTTTGACTCAATCCCACGGCTTTAGGAAAGGAAGAGGGCCGAGAAGAAAGGATAACTCAGAGCTTCAAGTAGCTTCCCAATGCTCGATGCACAGGAGAGGCGTTAGAACTATTAAGCAGGAAACCTCCGGATATAGGGTTGACATTCTAACGTGAAAACTCTTTTAACCAATTCTCTTTTTGACCTCTTGACGGAAGATCTATCAACACCTTCCTTGATCCATTGACTGATCAAAGAATTTCTCAAGGAATACTCAAGGGGATTTGGAGGACCAGCGAGGCGAGGGGAGTGAAAAGCCTCCAAGCTAGTAAAGGATTGGTTCTTCAACCGACGCAAAGACCTAGCGCTTTCCCCTTGAACTGGACTTGATTCCCGCACTTAGCTTAAGAGCTAAACTGCCGAAAGCCCTTTTCTATATAGTATCATCACAGCACCCGAAAAGCAGGGAAGGGAAAGGCTTACCGAACATGCCCGGCCCTAACTGAGTTAATTGATCAATCATCACCGCAACTTTGACTCTCAAACAGAAGAGACGGAAGAAGCGGAACATTTCATATAAGCAATCACCTATGCCCTAACAGCTTTCACCGAGTCTACCTTTAGAGCGACTTGCCCTCGAGTACAGGCTAACCAAAAGCTACAAGCGCACAGTTCGGCAAGCAAAGCAAACGGGAATCAATCAATCAAGACGCTGCATATAAAGAAGTGATCTACGACCTTCCCTAATTTCATGAGAACTCTTGCTCTTAGAAGTCAAAGAAAGCCTTAGAGCACGGAAACGGAACTATAAGTCCTAGCCCCGGAACAAGACAGATTGTCTTTGATCCTTATAACGGTTTGATAGAAAGAGCGAATAACCTGACTTGACTAAGAAAGAGTACAGGACCAAGACCGGAAAGTCACGCTTTGATCTCCTTTAGCAAGGAAAAAGCTTTCAAACGCGTATTCGCTGTTGCGAGCCGACTGAACAAGTGGATTTGATTCCTTTGCCTTCTGCCTTCCTGCTGACCTAATACCCATCAACTATTACCCGCTGCCGCTTCTTCTTCTCCTCCGATCAAGACCGGAAGAAGGTAGGTCAGCTCGATCTAGCTATCCTGTTTCGGATTGGACGGGGATGAAGCTAGTCTTCTCTCTGGCATGGATAGGCTTTATTCTCGCTCAGCGAGTTTCTCACCTTCCGGGGACAGATGGGCTGGGTCGGGAGCTGTGACAATAGGAGTTTCAGTCTTAGGCTTTTCTGTGTACCCAGACAAAAGGAAAGGGGCTTATGTCTTCAGTTGCTTATTCTTTTTTCTACGATCGAGGGAGAGTGAATGCTCCCATTGAATCTCTTGAGTGTGGTTAGAAATCGCATAATAAAAAAGAAGAAAGTCCGATTCCTCTGATTCCTCCAGTCCTGCCCACTCTTCACTCATCTTTTTATGGAAACAAGGGAAACAAGCGGTACGGTAGTAGGGAAGACTTCTTGATGTAGTTCCATATACTTTCGACTTTCATTGATCTTGCCTTGGTCTTCAGTCTAGCCAGAGAAAGTTTAAAAGAAAGTAGAATGTTTCAAAACGAAAAGTAAGACGTAATACAGTCATCTCACACGCTAGGCCAAAAAGGCTATTCTTGCTAGAAAATCTCATAATCGAATCGCTAGGATAAAAGTGGTGATCTCAGGCAGGGAATACAATGGAGCACTCCAGCAACCATTGAACCGGATGCCTAGAATATGCTCTTTTCAGGACATGAGAATACGGTCTTTCTCCGCTTAAGCTTAAAAAAGGCTTCCCCCCTATAAGGTGTGAAGCATTGATTTCCCTACCCAGCTAGGAAAGTATAAGTGATTGATAAAGAACTTCTTAGCCGATCCCATAATAGCTTCTTTTCATTTTCACTCCCAATGTACATATGGCACAATATTACAGGAAGCTTGAAGTGCAGCATTCCATTCTCGCATGTCTATTCTCTCTTTCTTAGGGTCTATCTTTCCGTGCGTTCTTCCTCTTCCTTTCTGGATCAGCTTGGTCAGTTAGTCATTGCTAGTAGTAGATCAGCTGCGGGCAATGCTTGCTACCGAGAACAGATTTCATTTTTTTAGGATTTCGTCGTAGCAAGAACAGTAGCCTGCCCGGCTCTACTAGTCAAGTAGAAATTCAAGTGGATCAGGAAATTGGTTGGTTAGTTATCTCTGGCTTGGGGCAAAGGCTCTCGTCCATTTCAAAAGTAGAAATTCACTTGAAAACAGACTTTTTTAGATTACCCGATCTACGAATAGATATGAAGTTAGTTAGAAACCTCTCCTGTTAGCAAGAGGCCTTTTTCCCGTGTCCGGTTGGAACCGACTGCCGAAAAGAAAGCTTGGAACCTTTCCTCCTTAAAGCCGTGCCCCTATTGAGTAAAGGCTTGACGTAACGTAAGAGGACATGAAATACGAATCATGTTTGTGAGAACCCTATCTATAAAGTTCAATCCCAGAGCCTCTGTAAAGAGACTGGACAATCATCTCTGTCGTGGGTCCTCGGAAGATTCTATATATATAAAATAGAAATCGAAGAAGGAGGTGACACAGATAATGATCTTTCTTTGTTTGCAGCAGACTGACCTGCCCACAGAGCGGTAAAGAGCCAGCCTAAGCCAAATAGTCAGTGCAACTTTCCGTATTTCAAGTCAGAATATGTGGTGTGGTTGAAGAGAGGGCTGCTTACCCATAACTATAAGATATAAGAGTGAGGCCAACAAAGAGCAAGGCCCGGCCTAGATAAGAAAGAGTAAGGATAAGAAAGACTCTTTTTTAGAATTTTCAGTGGGTTTGCCCACTTTCTTCCGTTCATAATTCATAAACAAAAGGCTTTTCGGGTTATTTGCCAATGAATTACAAGAAGAATGGGGTTCGGGTCAAATCAAATCTCCTTACTAAACTAAGGATCCGCCGACATTGAAAAACTCTACAAAGGGAAATTCTTTTTATAACAATTTATTTTTCTTTGCCTTGCAAGCTGAACAAGGCTAACCTATCTTTCTAATTAAAATTTGAAAAGGCTAAGAGCGAAGAATAGACCAGACCAACTTACAGGGAATGAGCTTACTGCTAGTTAGATCTCTGCCTGCGGATACAGATATTGAGACTGGCTCTGACCTGCAGATAGAATAGAGGTCTTGGTACCGGATTGAAGAGAAGAAGAGTAACTGACGCAGTCTTTCCTGACGAATAGGTATCTTAGCCTTTCATATTGATTCCCCAGTGTTGCTCTATATACCGCGGGTCTTCCATATCTATCTCTTGTAGCTGCGTTGGGAAAGAAAGATGCTCAAGCTTTGCTTGTGATCCAGTAGGACTGCTCTGATCAATCAGTTTAAGATTTATGGAAATCCTTCGATCAACCTTCCCTTTCGGCCTGAACAGGCTAGGAATATGCTGCTCACAACTTTGCTCGTGTCCACTATACCCTACTATACAATACACTAGGTAGGCAAGGCCAGTTCAGTTGTCAAGTCAGTAGTCCCATACCCCCCTTAGCCTTTCGTTTTCTGTCGGAAAACACTTGAAGGATACGAGGCAAAAGACTATGGATCGAACTTCTTTCTTAACTTAAGAGGGAACCGCTACTGCAGCCAATCCATTGAAAGGGGAAGGCAATGCTAAATGCAGATGCAGACCGATTGGGTTCTCCCCTTTGCTATGCTAGGGGGTGATGTTCCCAGGTTTTTCGCGAATGTGAGGTTCAAGTACTGCCATCCTTTGTTGGTCGAGTGAGCTCTTGCTTCCTAACTTTTTCTTATCCTCTCTTGACTCGCTAAGCTATCACTTCCTGAGATCCCGGGAAAGATTCTACTCGCTTCCAGGTCGAAGAAAAAAGAGGAGACAAACCTTCCTTCTTACCTGATTGGTAACGTGCTGGTCCTTATTAGCTTGCCTATATTAGATCGATCAAGTGATAACCAGCGATAGGCTCCTATTCACTCCTACGCTTGTATGCTATACCCATAGCTTCCTGCGCTCCTCTTCACTACGTTAGAGCTTCTTTCCACCTCTTCTTTCCCGACTCCAGGCGGGGGTTCCCCCTGGTTACACGTCCAGCATCACTTACCTAGTATTTTACCGAAAGAAAGAGTAGTACCCTATTTTTAGTTGTAGGGGTCCTTGTTCTTGGTCTCTGTGAAAGAATCCATCTTCAAGTCTTATTACCGCTGTGGAAGATTAGTGGAAGGAGATCACAAGCGAAGTGGCAGAAGTAGATGTTGTGAGCTAGTCTTTCTATGATAAATATCATATCATATAATAGGGATGTAAAGTAAATAGAAGATCTTCTGTTCGGGAATCGTGATAAGCCTCGTTATCGAAGGTTCACGCATGCATTATAGATCCATAGAAGTGTAATAAATCCTCTATGCCTGTTGGAGCTATAGAGGAGATATTAAAGAATAAGTTCTTACTGGATTCCTATTTGTTATGTCAAAATCCTCTTTGTTTTTTATTTATAATATAAAAAAAGGAGGGCTTCGGTTAATGCCTTTGTCCGTAGGCGGTTGTACACTTTAAGCTTGAAGTAAGAAGAGATATTTTTCCGGGAAAAAAAGGGGGAAAAAGAAAAGTCTAAGTGCATATGGCACGAAAAGGAAATCCGATTTCAGTAAGACTTGAGAAGAATCGTAGTTCAGATTCAAGTCGGTTCAGTGAGGGCGACCGCGAAAGTCACCGAATGGGTCAGTCTTTTCCTTCAGTTTGTCCTATATTTTTTATTTAAGAATTTTAAAGCGTGGGAGGACGTTGCAGATGTTCGGGACGGACACGACTTCTTCTAACGCTAGAAGACCACTGGAAAACACCCGGAACCAGAGCATGTCGTGAAAGAAGCACACTGGGCGGGCGTGCTTCGACCGTGTCTCCGGGGCACAGTTGAATGTAGATATCATGAACGCGAGGTGCAGGATACCAGGCCGAGAAACCCGGGCAACCACCCTCCCCCTATGCGCCGATCGCTAGCGCATCCAGGGCCCCGGCACCTAGCTCAGCTGGAGAGGCCTAGCCTGATCTGAGAAGTGCTAATTCGGTTCGTCGGATAGACTTCATTCAAGAACGCCGCCGCCCCTGAAATCAATAAGAAAACAAGTGCTTCGTTTCAGATCAGTGAATAAACCGAAACGAAAGAAGAGACGTTTCTCGCTCGGCGCCTAAAGCGCACTATGCTCCGCTTCAACAAATGAGAGTTTTCGGTGGAACCGGTGAACCGCGCGAGCTGGATAGATGTGTGGGACAGAGGGCTCGTAGTACCAGGTAGCGTAGCTATGCAGTGGAAGGGAAGGAGCCTAAATCGACCCCCCTTCTTTCTTTTTTTTTTTCTTTGAAAAAAAGCAGTACAAAGAGATTAGACTATAGGATGAGACTAAGCAGCCACCGACCGTTCCGACGCGCCCCTGACCTATTTTGATTAAGACCGAAAACCTATCTAAAATGGAGCCTAGTTTAAGCTGTCAAACAAATGATAGAATAGAAAATTAAGAATATCCCACTAGCACTAGTAGGGAAGGGATATGGATGGAGTCTCGCTCAGTAAAGAGAAGAGAGTTGTAGATTCGTAGAAAAGGGGAAGAGCCTTTACTTTCTATGTTATTAGTAAAGGCGCGTTAGCCTATCTATAGTAAGGGGTCTTTTCTTGCTCGTTAGCGCTTTAGTTTTCAATAAGGACGTTTAGGCTTTACTAATAGAATATATAGGGCTTTTTCATCAGGGTGCGCAGGTCTGGAACCCTATACAAAGGGCGTTTCCTTTCAAATGACAACTGCCTCTTCCTGCTGCGAGGGCGTTGCACGAAACCAAACCGCCCCCCCGCCCGATCAACTACCAGTTGCTTCGCAGGTAGGCCCGCTTAGGTTAGGGGGGCATTGTCCCTCAGTTCTTACCAACCTCCGGTGTGGAATCGACATGTTGCTAGCTTCAACTCGGTTGAATAAGAATCATTGATTCTCTCTGTTGTCCATTTCTTATTCATTCAGGGCGCTCGGCCGGTGCTCCTTTCTCAAACCAGAACAACTCTGAACGTTAGGGAAGATAAGGGAAGACCACCTGAGCGAAGCGACCGAAGGGACTTGACTTATCCGAACCGAACGATAGCGGCTTAAAGCTAAGCCTATCACGAGCAGCGTCGCTGCTTGATCGGCGGGGAGGAGCATCTCAAAGTATGGGGCAAAGGATCAAGCGCTTTGACTTTGTCTCCCGGGATCCACCACAGGTTAGGTTTGAGAGCCGTGTGATGGGTGACTATCCAGCACGGTTCGGAGAGCACTTTTAGTCTTTGTTGGTGAATGGAAGCCCCCCCTATCAAGCAAGAAAGAAACGGCTCTTCCCACAGCGGAGTCACCATTGACTCTATTTATTATTATGGTAAATCAGTGTATCAAGATCTCAATCTGAGATCTTATTTCGGTTCGATACGTCCACCTACGAGACTCACCTTTGGCTTTCGTCTCGGTAGGTGTATTATTATACATTTTCCCAAAAGAACATTCATTCATTTCTTTCTTCCCCGTCGACCACGACGACGACTGAAACGACGCGAAAAAACCAGACCCGGAAAAGAGAAGGGCCGGTGGTGGACATTCGGGAAAGTCGGGCCGATCGGGTGTCTTCATTCAAGCGACGATACAGAAGAAGAACGAAACGAAGTGAGAGGCCGGGGGGCAGGGAAAAGAGTCGGGTCGACCAGGCTCGACGACCGGGAGAAGCAAAACGAAATCCGGATTTGGCCGAAAAAGAAGCAACGCTATGGATACCATGACCGATCACCATCGATAAAGAAGAATCTTTCTAAATCACTTCGGGTCAGCGGGGCCTTCAAGCATCCGAAATACGCCAGGGTTGTAAATGACATAACTTTCCTGATAAAAAATGACGACTCTTTCAGAAAAACGAAGTTATTCAAGTTCCTTTTCCCAAAGAAGTCCCGCTCCGACGGCCCGACGAGTCATCTACTTAAAAGGACCCTCCCCGCAGTGCGCCCCTCCTTGAATTATTCGGTCATGCAATACTTATTGAATAGAAAGAACCAAATTCATTTCGACCCCGTCGTAGTTCTCAATCATTTCGTGGCACCGGGCGTGGCTGAACCATCTACGATGGGGAGAGCGAATGCACAGGGAAAAAGCTTAGATAAGAGAATACGTTCTCGCATCGCTTTTTTTGTAGAAAGCTCGACCAGCGAGAAAAAGTGTTTGGCCGAAAAAAAAAAGAGGTTGACCCACTTCATTCGCTTGGCGAATGATCTTCGCTTCGCGGGAACAACAAAAACCACCATCTCGCTCTTTCCTTTCTTCGGGGCTACCTTTTTCTTTCTAAGGGATGGGGTTGGGGTGTTTAAAAACCTTTTTTTTGAGGATGCCCGGGAAAGGGAAAAACTCCTAGGTCAATTAAGGATCAAATGTTGGAACCTCATGGGCAAGGATAAGGTAATGGAATTGATAGAAAAATTCATAAACCTAGGTGGGATAGAAGAATTGATAAAGGGAATAGAGATGATAATAGAGATCATCATACTGAGAAAGACAATAATTCCGTACGGGTACAACAACTCTTATTTAAACGAAGTAAAAAAAATGCAATCTTTGTTGTCTAATAGAACAAACACTAATACCTTAATTGAGTCGGTCAAAATAAAATCTGTTTATCAAAGTGCTTCTCCGATTGCTCAAGACATCTCTTTGCAACTGAGGAAGAAAACAAGATCATTTCGTTCCATTTTTAGAAAAATAGTGAAAGAGATTCCATTAGTAATGAAAAAAGGGGTTTCGGGGATCCGTATATGTTGTTCAGGTCGATTAAAAGGCGCAGAAATAGCTAGAACTGAATGCGGAAAGTATGGAAAAACATCTCGTAATGTATTTAACCAGAAAATCGATTATGCTCCTGCGGAAGTATCTACTCGTTACGGAATATCAGGTGTCAAAGTGTGGATTTCTTATAGTAAAAAAAAGGGGGGACGTGCTATATCCAAAACGTACGAAATATAGTAAATATCGTAAAGGCAGATGTAGTAGGGGTTGCAAACCGGATGGTACAAAACTTGGTTTTGGAAGATATGGCACTAAAAGTTGTAAAGCTGGTCGTCTTTCATATCGAGCCATTGAAGCAGCGCGTCGGGCTATAATCGGACAATTTCATCGTGCTATGAGCGGACAATTCCGAAGAAATGGTAAGATATGGGTAAGAGTTCTCGCGGATCTCCCTATTACCGGGAAACCTACAGAAGTCAGAATGGGAAGAGGGAAAGGAAATCCTACGGGTTGGATTGCTCGTGTGTCCACGGGACAAATCCCATTTGAAATGGAAGGTGTGAGTTTGTCAAATGCTCGACAAGCCGCTACATTAGCGGCGCATAAACCATGTTCGTCAACCAAGTTTGTTCAGTGGTCGTAACGTAATTGGTTAGTGGGGAAAAACCGGGCCCAAATTCTAAAAAATTAGGCGAAGTGTTTGTTCCTGAACGACGGAAGTGGAAAGACACTAAGGGAGAGGGATATACTCCTTTCTTTTTGTAATCGCCGAAATTGTACGACGAACCTTTTTGTTTCAGGCGTACGACCCATATATGTTACGGTCTTTTTCGGCCTGTTGGTACTTGTCGAATTGAAACTCGATACGATAATAAGAAGATTCGCCAACATTACCTATTTTATTAGTGGATTCGAGGCAACCCCGGGGTAAGTACGTGATTTCAAATTGCATGTTATAAGCATATGATCCCCCTTTTACTGTTAAATTAAAGTACCATCTCAGCCTTTGCTATCTATGCTTCCTGGTCGCTAGACTCATTCTTCTACTTTACTTCCAGCTACTCTGCTCTGAGCTTAAGAAAGGTTCAAAAGTCGCTTTGGTTGCCGCTAAAATCGGATGTGATTTTTGTAGTGGTGAATTCCAGAACTGGTCAATTCCCCTTCTCCTTTCGGGAACTCTCTTCTCTAGGGATTCCTATTCTATTTCTATTGACTCTTCGCCGTCTACAACACAAAAAGTTTTGGTAACTTACTTACTTACAGATTTTATATTAAATAAAAGAAACATCAACATCCTTTAAGCTAAGACTAAGGGATGGGGGGAACACTACCGATCCCGAGACAGACGACGAAGCTACATCGATTACAAAAAAATCTGAGTCAGTGGTGGCAGACCCTTTCCCGGCCCCTACAATCAAGCAACCTCACCAATGTGAATGAAAGAAAGGGCACCCCATACATCTCGACTAGTTCGTGCCTGCGGAGCGAACAAAAACCTCTTTTGAATTCTGATTCCGACTCCGAAGTCCGGATATTTGGTTGCTTTGTACTCGACCCATGTGGTTCGGCTTGTTGCGCCACCTCACTTAACCAAACATATCCGAGAAGAAGTTCTACCTGATCTACAGCACTTGCTGCTTCATGCCCGCTTGCATCTTACTCTGCTGGTTCACCTTCTAAACAGGTCCCCGCACCTGAGACACATCCTTCTCCTGTTGCTTATTCTTATTCCTATATTGTGGTGGCTTATTCAGCGAGCTGGAGCTCCTACTGTTCCCGCGCCAGCTTCCACTCTTGCTCCCTTCGGCCTCGAAGATCATCAGGTTCCATCCAACTCACTCTAGTTTCTATGTTAATTGGTTTTTTACTTCTGCATGTTGGGAATCAAAATAGAATAAGATTTTCTACTTGACTTTCTAAGTGATCAACTAGGTTTTTAATCCCTCGCTTACACTCTTTTGGGCTAGGTTCAGTTGGGGGTCGTCCATTTCACCAGAGAAAGGGGGGGGGAGTAAAATACTGAAATCGATTCACCCGAAAAGGAAGCAAGGCTTCCATTCCGCGAGGAGCGAATAGATGATTATTGCGGTTTAAAGCACACTCTAATATCATACTTAAGGACCGAACTCATCGGATCAGAAAGAGATGGCCAGTCCCTTCCTAATGCGAAAGAGCTTTATTCCGGTACTTCACACCCAAAGCAAAGCTGCACGGACACGGAATAGGGGCCTTACTTGTCCCGGTCCGGGAAGAGGGTAAGGTATTGGTCTTGGTTCCTCCTACATATCTTTCTACAAGGCATCCTAAGAACAAACCTTTACAAACCTCTTAGAGATGAGAGGCCTGTTGGAATTCATCATGCCCATGAGATATTTCATTTAGTCATCCCACCTAAAAGCACTATCTCTTTCCAGATCAGTATGACAAGGGCAGCACCCATTGGAAAACCTTGATCCAGAACCATAATTGGGTTATCCTAATAACCACCTCCCTTCCTTCTCGCGGGGGGATGTGTTACATCTTGGATGTAGGAGTGACGACCCGTGGTCCAATCTAGTAAAGAGATTGGGTGCCAGTGGTCTGTCTGAGGACGGGTTCAACAAGCTCTTTCTTTTCAAAGAAAAGATGGTTCCATGGATCGGGTTTTCATTTCAGAAGCTGCTAGAATGCATGTTAGTTAAGTCAGTCAAGGGGGGTCTTAGATCATGACGATTCTTAGGAAAAGGAAAAAAATATGCTTTTTTCAGGACATATCTTAAAGTCCTAAAGGATTGAAAAGAAGAGTGAGCGACGAGTGGTTCAATCCGGAATGAGAGTGAGAGACCACTAGCGGAAAGAGTTTTCTAAAACACTAGGGTTTCTTGCATAAGATTTAGCGAGAAGTCCGAGTAATCAAAGGAGTCTGAGCGTCGGTTCGCTGCCCTAACCGTGCGATTTCAGGGCATCTTTTCAAGTATTCATCTAAACTAAATGCTGGTGTCGGGTATCATCTCGATCCATTGGCAGCAGAAAAGAGTGATAGCTAGCTTAATTCTAGGGGTTCTAAACTATATAAGTCTTCCTTCCAAGTAAGGATTGAAGATCATATGCTTACACTATCTCCCTCAATCTCCCAAAAAAGAGGGTCTTTCCTGGCGACCTTACCCACACTTGGTAATTTAGGAGTTAAATCATTCTTTTTCTCTGATGCCTTAATCCTTTTAGTGTATCGGCATTTCGGTTGTAGCAGTTGTAGCTCTTCCTCTTCTCTTGTAGCTTGAGTGCTTGTTGTTTAACGTCTTTCGATTCAAAAGCAATCCTGCCAGCTAGTGTACCTCCTGACTGTCCGCTGCATTCGAAATGAAAAAGAATAGCAGTTCCGTTTTCGTCCCTGCGGGATTGGCCTACTTGAAATGTTCCAACTTTGCTGTGCCTACTTTCTTTGACTCACCCTCAACAGCTTAAACAGCCGTAACAGCCGAAACTGAGTAAGGGCTTTCTTTACTGACCGAGGGAAATGGGCTGGCTTACCTCCCTACTTGAACTGACTCAACTGCTGAGGGCAATGTTCCGAAGTGAGGGATGGTTCCGGGTTTCCTTTCTTCGGCAGACCTACCTTCCTCATCCGAAAGAGGGTAAGCAGATGAAGATGCAGGAATTGGGGCAGGGACTTAGCTGACTTTCCTTTTCAGATGTTGCTTATCCGGGCTTGGGAATGGGTTAAGCTGGCTCGTGCCTCTCGCTCTTTTGGTCTTTAGTGACCCGAGTGAGAAGCTCTTCTTTCTAGAGCCTTTAGCTCGGCAGTAGAATTAGCTTAGCAGTTAGCAGTGGGAAGAGTCTATTCTATAGAGAAGCCTTAGGCCAATTGGACTGAATGTGGTATGGCAGCAGTAGCAAAGGGGCACATTAATTAGTAAGGCAAGCTGTAAGAATAGCACTCGGAAATCTCTCTAAAACAAAAGCCCGGGAGTCAATAGACTGAGTGACTGTGGTCAGGTAGCTGTTAGTAAGAAGCTCCGGTTCACAAAAGGAAAGAAGCAAGGGATGATAGGCGCTAAGAAGGATGGTAAAAGGATTTCTCTAGCTAGGGCTCTTTTAGAACTAAACCGAAGCTGTGGACAATGACTTTAGGGGTGGTGAATACCCGGAAAATCTCTTTATTAGGAGTACAGGCTCCAGGCTATTACTGAAGCTGTGAAAAAGAATTTCTAGCGAAAGTTTTCTTAGTCACCGATAAAGAAAGTAAATAAAATAGGCTTGAAGGTGGTATGAAAGAAATAGATCTTAGTGCCTTAGACGACCTATAGTTCAATTTTTTCTTTACCAAGGATCTTAATCCTATGAGTTTGACTTCATCTTCCTCTTTTCAACTGCCAGTGCTCTTGATCAACTTTCAAATAAAAAAGGTCAGTAAAGCTATATAAACCATCGGGAGAGAGAGGAAGACCACCGTGGATGCCTACAGCTAGCCTTTCAGCAAAGGGCGGTCTACCCTCTCCGGCAGGCCGGTAAGCAGGTGGGACCCCTCGCACCGTCATGACATAGGTCTGAAATACCGAAGAATGGCAATTCCAGGCGAGTATCTGAAGCTGCAGCAGCAGTAGCTGTTGTTCGCTGAAGTGCTACCGTCCTGCTGACATCTACTATTAAAGTCTCGCGCAAGGGTGAAGCAAGCTTTACCCGACCGGTACGATGCAGCTGAAAAAGGTAAGCCGGTTGGGCGCTAGCGCGGCCCGCTTCGCTTTTGTTGCGGAGCTCACTGCTTTTCATTTTGATAGGAGTAGGTGCTTGCAGGTAGAGAACCATCCCCCCTAACTTGAATCGTGGAAGGTCCATAAGCAGTCCATTAGCTGTCTGTCCAGTGGAAAATTGCATAAATAAAGTTGTCTGTCCCGTAATCCAGATGTGGGAACGTCCCCGTTATGTTATCGTGTAAGTAAGGAGAATGCTTTCTATTCGTTATAAGCCTTCGATGCCTGTCTCATTTGAAGTTGGTGTAATAGTACTCGCAGCCCCCCCGGGAGACTTCATTCCAAGTCTTCCATTACGTCTGTCTCAATGTCTATTGTATCGAGTGAAAAGGCTGTGTGTGCTTTCGAAGCTTTCGATTCACCTTACCTTGGAAGCTAAGCTTTCTTATCTTTATAGCCAAGTCTTGTAGCGAGGGTAAGGGGTTGGATGCGCATTGGCTTCTTTTGCTATCATTCAAAGCTGCCTTCGGGGCAGTCCTACCAGTCGTCTAAGGAAAAACTCCTCGCCCGGCTCAATTCTTGCTCGTGTTCTACTGGTAAAAAAGTAGGAAATGGAGTCTAGAGAGCTTCGAGAGCCTAGCCCGCATTGAAATCATCTAACTTTTCTTCCTTCTTTCTTGCTTGCGCGAGTGAGTGTGCTTTCAGGTATAGGACCCTTCCCTTCCTTGGCCTAGCCTTCTAATCGGCTAAGTTTCAATGCTTTTGTGCTTGTTGCTTGTAGCCCCATCCCCGAGTTTTTAAGGGAAATTGCTTGAGGTGGTTCAATCTCTTAGCCCGGCTATTCCTACCCTACCTATCGAAATCCGTATTTAAAGTAGGCTAAGCCGTCGAAGTCTTCCAATTCCGTCTTAAGATAAGAATTGTTGTAAGTGAAGTTGAATGCTTTTTGCCTGAAATTTGATACCTCAATAAATGCTGTTTTCGTGGGGTAGTTCATGTCTATCTGCTTGTGTCTGCGGATTCTCCCTTCGCTTTTTTTGAATAGGGGATGAGTATAAGAGCTCGCCCAAAGTGCCCCCATACGACAGCTCCGCGGAGCTTTGCGGGCCGGTCAACGAGCTTGAAGGTTCTTCCTGACTCGATGGCCTTCGAGACGGGACATGAAGCTTTTTTGGCGAAAACCTTGCTTGATGGTAAGGAATAGGAATAGGACACTATTAGATTTGGGAGTGAAGGTTCCATTCCCAGTTACCACCCCTGGGGCCCTTAGAGCGTCCTTTCATAAAGGCAAGGCGATAGGCACATAGCCGTTAGATTAGATCCGGACTGGAGTATCTTTTCCTATGCTATGAAGTTGGGAATGACTATCCACGGATTCGCTTGTCGTTGTATTGTGTCACATCGACTGCACTTTTTTTTTTTAATCTATCGGTTGAATCTCAATCTCGTATCAACAGATTCTGAAAGAGCTACTTTCAAGTAGGAATCTGAGTGGAGTTAAAAAAAGAAATCTTCCGCCGGTACGGAGAGCTCTTCTTGTGCGCGAACGATCAAAGAAAGATACATCCTATCTAACAGCTATAACAGCATCCAAGTTGCGAAGCGAAGCAAGGACCCGGCTTCGTGGACAAGAAAGATATAGAAGAAAGGGCATGCCCGACCCCATGTCCAACATATACCACTCGTCCACATGCATTATCCCTTTCTCAAAATCTCTCAACTGCTCATCTCCTTATACAGGAGGACCGTGCGACCTGACGAGAAAGAGCTAAGGTGGGAGTGCTATATTAAGCCACCATCTAACAAAGATAGCACATCACTAAACACAAACCTCGTCTGTACCCCAGACTCTTCCGCTACACCGGATTTAGCCCCCTTAACTTAATCCCTCTCGAGTCACAGCTCAAAGCAGTGCTCACCCCTAATGTACTCATGATCACGTCCGCAAACAAAAGCGACGTAATCCTCCGGGAAATGAGTCACAAAACTCTAAATGTATTACATAGAGTCTTCCTAAAATTCTCACTTCAATCCAATTAGGCTTGATCGCTTTCCTTCAATGCCCGGCGAGACCGCATCAATCATGATCCAAGGGCTCACAGCAGTGAGGATCGAATGTTTACTAAAAAATATCATCCAGCATTCATAACCAGCCGCAAATAAAAGAATAGGATCAATCACTTAACAGCACTTGCTTTCCCTAAACTATCGAAACTGACAAGCGAAAGTGAAAGAGGGAATTCTATGATCTAGGATCCCCTATCGGAATCGAAATAAAGAGATTATTAGCCAACTATGCCCTTCATTGCTAGTAGTGCACTCGCTTCGAAAGTTGGGATGGAGCTTTCACTAAGATAACCAGGGGCGTAGCGCTTTGATTCAAAGTTTCTATTTCTATATAGATACAAAGGCCTTTGAAAGACCCAAATAGTAATAATCCCCGCCGTTAAATGATTTTTTTTATAAAATAACTTCCCCGTGAATCGATTTAAGTATGAAAGCTTCGTGCCCCTCACCCGAGGCTTACTTTAAGACCTTTCGAGAACTATAAAGAGGAAAACAGGATAAGAAGCAAGGAACACTCTTGATTACTAATCCCGTGAAAGAAGGTGAAATTAAGTAGTAAACTAAGCCGAAGCACAGGAAGAAGCAAGGGATGAAGGAGAAGTAAATACCCGGAAAACCCCGAAAAAACAGATTGAATACCAGGAAAGATCAGATGCGGATAAAAAAAAAGTCTGTTTGAAAGGGGAGAAACGAAAGACGAAATTTCCTAAGAGAAGAAGAATCGGGTCGACATAAACACTTTTTCGGTTAAAATAGTATAATGAGAAAGCATCTGTTCACGTTCGTAGTTGCAATAACTTTTCTTTTTTCAATCTAGATTTTGAGCCAATCCGGTATCGTATCACCGCCTGACAAGTTTGACAGGCTTTCCATGTGCTTTGGGATGCCTTTTGATCCGGGTCTCCGGTAGGAGAGAGGGTAGAAGAATCAATGGTCAATGGTTGGAAGCGGGGAAAGATCCCGGTGAGAAATGCTTTTGTTAAATGCCATGGATCCGTTTAAGACGAAGAAGCTGTTCACTCCCGTTGAATCTGCATTACTCCTGCTATTTCAGGAGTTTTTGCCATTGACTCTGTTTTCTTAATCAAGCAATGTTTTAAGGTTTTAGGGATAAAAAACCTCGACTCCGGTGCTATTGACTCAGATGTGGGACTTGAGGCGCAGACGCTTTTATTTGTGTAGAAGCTCTTCCCTTCCTTAGAGAAAGTGACATGCTTAATGGACGAGTCAGAACTATCTTTCCCTTGCTGGTGTCAGGTGCAGATGGAATTGAATCAGAAAGCAGGACAGAAGAGGCTCTTTGATGGCCCTCTTGGAAATAGAATAGGCATGAAGCCAATCTCTCCTCTAAGCCCTGTAGCAGTATGGATGGATGGCATGTATCATTAGCCGGCACTCTAGGAAAGAATTCGCTCAAGAGGGATGGGGCCTAAGCCCGGGCTGAACCCTTTAGGTCTAGTCTCGCTCAATCCTAGCGGCAACGACCTAGGCCAACCTTAATAGCCGAATTAGCATCGATTGAATCACAAATTGACGTAGTAGCTTAGATAGATCGAAAAAGCTGTGAATAGGGCTTCTGTTCTTCTTTTCCCCCCGACCTTGGCACGTTCCTTCACTCAGCAATGGCGCCCCTACTCTTAACAAGTACGCTTCCTGCTTACTCGAATTCCCAAGCAGGAAAGACCCAGTTGCTTATTATAGGATAGGATGCACTTCCCGACCGGTGAAAGGAAAGAGCGAGATCTCCTTTCCTGTAGGCTTCTCCTGTGCTTAGTTCACCTAGCAGGGAAAGAAGCGGAGCCGTGCAAGTAAGATCGTGAGCGTGAACAGAGGTTATCAAGAGTTAGCTTGGGAACATGCCAAGCCCTTAGCCTTAGTTGGAAGCTTAACCAAAGCTAAGCTTGTAGGCTCGTAGAGAAAGCTATTGTGCAGGTATACCCAAAATCCATGTTCCTGAACAGTCTCGTTCGAACATCTGATTCGCCTTAGGGCGGACACTTCACTTCAAGCTTAAACCTCCGTCTATGATCGGCTTGCTTTCTCGGTATCGTGAGTCTAAACTCTTTAAGCCGGCTAACTAATAGATAGAGATATAGCTCAGTAAACACGGGAATCACTTCGGCTTAAACACGGCTACGCTTCGCTCTTTTTAACTATCGCTAGTCTGTAGTCTGTGAAAGAAGATTGCAATTTCTGGTCACTTTCAGTCTAACCCGGATTTACTTAGTTAGTCGGGACTTGCTTCTTAGCGTGTAGTGGATCAACCAGGCTAGCTTTCCTGTAGTAGAGCGCGGGGGGAGTGACCATCAGGGCCTTGAATAGGGTGTGCCTTTTTTTCTGTACATTTTTTATGATTAGTACTCTTGAATGTACTATACAGTAGGTTCTCAGTGCCCTAAGATCCCAATCCCAGATCGAGTTCCAATCGCCGAATTGTTCTCAAGCGAATGGCTTTTACTCAACCTCAATTCATTCAGTTAGGACCTCCCTTTATGTCATTTCTTTCCTTGCCAGCGTGAGGAGTCAGATCGGATTATAGCACTTGCATGGAATCTGGGATAGTGGCTATTGGCAGCTTCTTTCTCTTGGCATGAGCACTAGCATCTTGCTAACATCGGCTTTTTCCTCCGACTAGAAGGGGATCTTGTTCAGTTCACGGCGGATTCAAGATCCTCAAATGTGGCTTTGGCTTCAGCTATCTCATTCGTTCTTTTTTTCTTTTGATTGGTAAGTAGCCCTTTTCGGGTTAGTTGAAAGACCAAGAATGGCCTCTTTGAAAGAAGACGACAGACATGCTGGGAAGGAAAAGGAAGGGGATGTGGCCTAAGTAGGTACAACAAAGGGTACTAGTATGGGCGCAATATGCGATTGCAAGCTCTTCTTTGGCTGGTTTCATGATTTTCTAATCCGATCTTGTAAGTTGGCTTATCTTAGGCCACCGACTGAGACGATGGCTTGAAACCCGGGTAGAAATAAGACCAATCGAAAACCTTGGAAGCAACAAATCGCAGGGGCGTAAGCTGTTGAATAAGCTGTGGGTCTTGAGGCAGATGTGGCATCTTCTGAACCACCGGGGAAAAAGCTCATCTTTTTTCAATGCAACCAGAGGGCTCTTAGGACGCTAACGCTACTACCAGCCCAGTAAGAGGATGTTTTTTGGTTTATGTCGTCCAAAGAAAGGGCATTCCTATCAGCACAAAGAATTAATTCAATAAGAGAGGATTGGATTTCAGCAAGAAAAGAAAAAAAACCGCATTGAGTAGGGCGTGCCCTATAATAGCCCTTACAGAGCTTCTCTATCAGTTGGTGGTTGAGGAGTAATAGGTTCCGCATAAGCTACATTTCGTGGGGGAGGCACCTATCCAGTACTTCCGAACTCGTCTTTCATCTACTGACATTGGGTCGCTAAAGCCAATAGTTCCGTGCACCGAACTATTGGCTTTATCTTTATAAGTTGAAAGCCTCTTAGATCGAAAATGAGTGATTGTTTACAATACAGAAATTGTTTAGCAGCTTATCGTCACTTGCCCTAAGGCATTTTTTAAATTCCTAGCACTGGTTACTGAGTCGACTGCCCGCACTGGCAGGACGAGGTTAATAAAACATACCAGAGAGAGGTGGATTTCCTTCATAGCCCGATTAAACCTTCTTCTTCCTACCTGTGAGAATGAGAAGCGTCTTGAAATGAAAGGTCGGGTGGTGCTCAAAAAGGGCCTTGGAATGAATGTTTTAATTTAAATGGCCATGCAACTAAGTTTTGACTGGATACTTGGCTCGATGGTGTCCCTCTCATTGAGTCAGCTTCTTGTGCCAATAAGCGAAGAATAGCTTAAATAAAGACTCTCTTTGTCCTTTCGAAGCAGATATTCGTACGTCCATTGGGTTACTTGAGGGTAGCACTGGTTTCGGCTTTCCTTGCTTTCCTTTTTTGATTAGAAGGGATAACTCTTAAGCCTTAGGCTAGCAAGGTAAATGGATTTAGGAAAGAAAGATCCCACGTCCCATACGAAAGACCAGGCGATAAAGAATAAAGAAAGAAGGCTATGGGAAAGATCCCAGACCAGGCTCGCTCCAGGCAGATTCACTTGAATAGGAAGTTGAATCGTGACCTAGCTATTGGATTTGTTCTTCGCTACCCACCTTCTGTCTTCCTTACTTTCTATCTTGTCTAAGCTTGCAGGATTTTCCTCATCCGCTGTATTGAATCTAGCCGGCTTACGAGATAGATGTAACATAATCCCCGGAGAAGGATCCCAAGGAAGGAAACTAATCCAAGGGCTTACGCTTAGAAAAAAAGGAGTGGATTAGGGCTTGCTTAGGTTACAGTGGGCAGACATCCCGAGAGAGTGAAGTACGCATTCAGCCTCCGAATCAGACTAGCCCACAGCCCCCTGCATTCATCCTGAGAGTTCTATTCCGGGAAAGTGCTATTAACTCTTCCTAAACAGCGGATTCCCTTGCCGTTAGATCTGCGCTTGAAGGCGAAGTCTTTATTCTTGGCTTGAAAACAACCTATTTGGATTCAAAAGCTGCCGACCCGACTCTACATGAATAGGTTCCCCAGAGCCAACCTACTCTGAATCAGCCGTAATCCGATCACGTTAGCAATCCAGAATAACTGGAAGCTCGAAACGAAAGGAAATTTTCAGTTTAGTTCTGTTCTTCTCCTAGTTTTATAGCACACCCATGTAGAGGGATCTTTCCGACGCTAAGCGCGCTGCAGCTCCTGTCCAAGTGAATAATATCTTGTCCAAGTCCTTCCAGCTTGCATCCTTCTTCTGCCATTGGGAATGGAACAAATCTCAACTTGTAAGTGGTAGAAATTAAGGACTGCAGGTTTTGGTTGATTAAAGAATCCTCTCAGAAGCCTGTTATATTAGTAAAAGATGTGACTTTCACAGGTCCGCTTGCTCTTTTCCGTCAAATGGAAAGTTAGCTCATAGGGCTTTTCAGGTACTCTGCGGAAAATGCGTGAATTGGCCTTTTCCCTTTCATCAGTATGCGCGAGTTGCAGGGCTTCAAGCTGCTTTGACATATCGGGTGCAGGATGTGCTTCTATCCCCTTACCGAATTCTCTGTCTGTAATATTAAGTGTTGTAATAAATGTTATAGTTGAAAGAAATTCCACCTCCTCCTTTTTTTTTCTCATCCCTTAGCCTTAGCTCTTTGATGAGCTCTTCGAGAGTAATGAAATAGGCGTAGGCTCGATGATTCTTGAAAGTGAATATCGCTCGCAATGGCCGCCCTGAGAGTTGAACCCTTCAACGGATAATTTCGTATGCTAGCTCCAATGAGTAGTAGAGGAAAGCTCGGCCTCAGTGCGTCCTACTTGTGTCGTGTTTTAAGCCTGCTATGCATTCTTGCTCCATCTACCATTCCTGACAAGCCATTTCTGGTATGCCCGCTGCTTCGTCCAAAATGACTTAAAATCCATCCTATCTTTATTGGGATCATACCCCCTTGGACTTTACTTTTTTTTTCTGTTTTAGGAATTTATCCCTGGGCTTTCAATGGGACCATGCCTTGGATTTCAATCCGAGATCATCCCTTGGGGTTAGTTCATTCTCTTGGTTAGTTGATCTCTTGCTTAGTTTATTCCATTTACTGCCCCTCTTTTGCTTGATGAAAGACATCCTGGCAAAGGCCTTGTATATTAGTAAAAAAGGGGACTTTAATGGGTCCGATGGCTCTTTGACTGGTGTGCCTGAAAATGTGATTGATAAATGGGCTTTTGAAACTCGATTTGTCGCAACAAGAGGTATTGTCTCCGCCTTTTCAAGTAGGGATCATCTCTCAAGTGTTATGATCCTCCATTTCTGCTCGGTAGTGGCCTAAGGCTCAATGATGGATCTTCCTAGCTAAGGCTAGCATCTCATCCCAGCTTTCATCTTATTGCTTTGAGCTCTCTTTGCTTTGGGAAAGTGTAAAAGTGTAACCTGCTGCTCCTTGATTTCACATAAACAACTGAGTGTCTTCTGCTCCTTTTGCTCTTCGCTTTCTGTGTTTATTGATCTCCTGCCCACTCACATTCTCTTTCTTTATCGAATCCTTATAGGCAGATAGGACTACTCCTGCTTGCTCTTGGCCTTGGCTGCTTAGAGACATTCCTTTAGTTCGTCTTAGAGAATGGAATTAGGAATTCCATTTTCGTCTTATTGTATTGTAGGTCGGTCATCTCTTCCTTTTTGAATTCCATCTCTTGTTTGGTTTCTGGTACCGGTTTCAGTTCCTTTGTTCAAATCAATATCTACTATGTCAGGCTTCCCTTCCCG